CCTGCCACTTATAGCATCAGGTTATATGCATTATGAGCTCCACGGCTTTGAGATATAACTCACTGCCGGGATTCTGTAATTGGTCGACCAGCATATGGAGATCATCCCGGGTTACTATTTCTCCCGGGCTCATCCCTTGTGCTAGTTTTTGAGCCACGTCCAACCGTCCCGATGAATGGAATAATTGGAAAAAATATTCGCGAAGGCTTCGACAATCGCGGCTGCCTTTTCCCGTAAAACATTCGCCGAATCGTCGGCCTGTGCCTGTGGCAGGTCCACTTCAGCCAAAAAGTTCGGGATGTTCGGAGGGGTCGGGGGAGTTGGGATGTGGTTTTTTAATTTCAACCACTTTAACCTTTTTTTCCATTCGAACTTCATTTTTTTTTTTGTACTAGTCTATACAATGAGCACTGTTAACTATCTGCTTCAAAAAGATAGTGATAAGAAAATTAGAGCATACATTATGGATACCTTCCTGAAGTCTGGTTCTCTTAAACTGTCGGAAAGGATCGTAGCCAACCGTTGTGACCGGCTTCGCGAGACCATTTCGGTCTACACATGGCTAAGCTCTATGGCCCTTCTTCACTCACTCACAAAACTAGGCTTCTATACGATGATTGAAAAAGTCATTCTTGTCTTGTAACTTAGTACACGGAACACTAACAGAATCTCTGGCATTGGGCAGGTGAACCTGGCTACACAACAACTGTTACTATAGCGGAGGATCTAGTTCCACACCAATCTGCTTATATAAATAAATAGCGTACCTACGATCGCTTGCTTGATTGCCCTCTTTTTAGCTACTTACTCGGGAACTAGCTTCGCACCTCACCCCGAGAACTCAAAGGTGCGTAGCTTGTTCCACAATTAAACGGTTCTGCGTGTATCCCCTCACCTAATACCACCTACTCAGGGTTGAAAGAAAGTAGCTAAATCGCCTGTATAACAGATCTACGAATAGCCAACGCCTCTAACAACGTATTTTAGGGCGGTTCCTTAGGCACCTTCACATCTACATCTACTTATAAAAAGCACGTACACACAAGCAAGCTTGAATCCTGTTATCTTAACTGAGAATGCCGTTACTTATAGCCTTTTCACGGCAGCTACACATTGGTCGAGAGACTCACACGACAGTCGATACTCAGGATTTTTTTTAGCTAAATGGCCTGTAGACTAGAATAGTAAACCTCACCTTAATTTAACATCTGCTTGAACTCCCGATCTACTTTTAAACAAAAAAACTTCTGATTAGAAGATTAGTATATGAATTCCCTGGTTACTTTCTTTCCAAAGCCCCGCATGAGCAAGCCAAGCTACTCACTAAGACTGCCCAAGCTACTCATGCCAAGCAGCTAACTTCGAGACAACTAAGGGCAAACTTCGAGCTAGAACTAATGGATTAGCATTAATAGTAAGTTACCAGGGGGGGTTTCTTTCCTATGCTTGCTGGCTAAACAGAGCTGCCTTCCACACATTCACTGAAACCGGAGTATGCTACTCGCCTTAGGCAAAACCCGGAGTCTCTTGCTTTATTAACCCCATTCTCCTATCTTAAATAAGGCCTGAACGGGGGCATAAAAGCCTTGGAACGGAAGCCGCACCCGATTCGACTCACCATTATTAGGACCTCCTTGTCTGCCCATTACCCCACTTCCTTAATCCAAATAGACATAGGAGAAGCTGAGCTAACTAACCTAAGTACGTAGCTAAAGTTCTCAAACAAGAGTTCCCCTTACTCGTATTGCAGGCATACTCGCTGAACATTCCCTTCGTAGACCACAAACAAGATCTATGAGCAAATAGATGAATTCAAGCGATAGCAATGAGGCATCCAAGCTCTTCTCTGCGAACCGATCACAAGGCGGATTTACTATGATGAATTGGGATCCGCGTTAACCAACTCGCCTGCAATCTCGCTTTCAGTCTTCTCGTTGTCATTACACATTTCAACTAGCCGTGTGTGTGCAGTGGAGGAAGCAAACCGATATCGGATGTGTGCGCAAGAGCCTTGTTTACACTTTATTGCATGCTCATTGAGACAATGCCTCTTCTTTGGTTATGCGACTAGGAAAAGTGATCCACAAAGAGATTCATGTGATGTTGTTGTTTCGCTTGGCCCAACTGCTGACACCCCGCCTGCCAGATGCTCTTGCTGTGAGCCTTTTCTTTATATCTGTACCGAATTCGATCTCTATTAAGCTATTCTTTCTGGCTTGATCACAGACATTGGGACAAAGACAATTGGAATTACACCCTACAAGGAGCTGGTCTAAGCCTTCCTTTCGTGCTCGCTTTCGTTTGCTACTGACCCCGAGGTACTATACGGTGGATGACCAGGGTCCCCTCTGGAGATAAGGGCGGAGGGTGGGGAAGGTAGATGTGATAGAATGAGAGATCACTATTTTGATTATTAGTGGTCAGTTGCGATATGCGATATCCGTTCCCTTGGAAATGAATTCACTTCTTTCATTCCCCACCACCCATGGAAAGGCCTTCCTTCTCGGATCATCGGATCAAGGGATTCCTATTCAGCGAATTCGGCATCTGATGGTGAGGCCTATGATGTGCCGAAAAGAGTGACTAGTAGTACCACGATGAAAATGACTTGACGAATGCCAGAAAGAAATGTCCCGAGTGCCAAAAAACATGAAATTGACCTGAAAGAAGGTCCCTAATGCCATAAGGAATTACTAGACAGAATGAGTAGTCTTTTTTATTTACAAATACAAGTTGTCGAGAAATACGGTGTTGAGAAACAAGTGCCAGGATGCGTTAAGGCGCTTCATCATGAAGAGTCGTATTGCGCTTCCTTGTCTCGCTCAGTCTCACGAGTGGAAATTGAAGCTTCTCTCCCTGCCATGGAGAGGAGTTACAGTCGAGTCGCTAGCCAGGAAGCACTTTTCCACTGCCTAAGCTCCGAGCTCACCCAGCTGACTAATTTCACCCACTTTTTCAACGACTTTTCTCAGAAATTCATCAAAAACAGAGTCCTTTTTTGCTACTTCTGATCGGCACTCTCGCTTTGACCGAAAACAACAGATACCCTTACCTTACTTGTCTATACGAGGAGATTTTAATCACTTCTTTTCTTTGTCGCCTACGGGATGTTTTAGGTGAGGAATTAGGGAGCCGTTTAGGAGTTAGTAGGATCGATTGACCCCCCACGGAAAAGCTGCTTTGTCGGACCATCCATGAATGCCCTGCCTTAGCTGAGATGTCGATCTAGCCCTTCTTAATTAATCCGGTTTGTCAGAAAGGTATGTGATTCGTGTCTCTTCGAAGGTTGATTTCGATTGGCTGCTTTGTGTTCAGTCTGTTCTTATTCCAGACTGGAAATAGAACTCAGAAAGCTTCACCTTGCCGAGTCCGATGGGTTTCCCAATGGTTCGAGTCTTAGTTAGGTCTTCCTGGTCGACTAACTGTTGTGAGAATTAGTGAGTTAGGAGGTGTGCCTTAATCTTCCGAAGGTGCTTGAAGGTCTCTCTACTTATAGCATAATCGATCCTCCTAGTTAGCAAGCCTTGTCATTCGGATGAAAAGAATGTTATCCTAATGAAAGCCGGATTCCTCCCTTATCAATGTTTGAGATACCTGGTTGTGCCAATTGCCCTAGTGGACAATATGACTTTTATGCCTGGCGTCGGATCTTATGTTCTTCAGATGCTCGGCTTATCTGCCAGTTGTCTGGCTGCAAAAGGAAGAGGTTAGTTCAGCCAAAAAGAAGTTCCTTGAAGATAGATTCTTCTTTCTGTCCCACCAGTCAAAGCAGCTAGCTAAGCAAACCTTTAATATCTTTATTTTTTTTCATTAGCAACCGGGTCAAGGGTTCAGTTGCAATAAACTATGGCACCTAAAAATGTTATTCAACCAGTACGGCTCTTGATCCAATTTCATTTGTGATTGAAGACTCTACTCACGCTCTAAGGGGGTTTCCCAACCTTAATTCCTGCATCAAAAGTGACCTGAAAGAAAGGAGAATAATCCAGCTGGAACAGAAGGGCGCCTTGGATCAGAAGGAGGCCTATTATGTAATAGTGGTGGATGACTCGAGTTGTCAGAGATCTCTTTTGAAGAAGAAGAGCCCCATTTGAGTCGAGAAATCCCTCCTGGGCTAAACAATTCTAGTATGCATAAAAGACGGGCTTAATGAATAACTAGTAATCAAATAGAGTGGTTCCACTGATCAAGTAGTCCCGTGAGCCAGCCAATAGAGTAAGGAATAAGAAAAAGGACTTGGCGTAATGCTTTCATTCAAGTAGGGGGTAGGGCCAGGCCAGTAAAGTAGGCAGCAAATGGTCCAGGGATAAGTCTGTCAATATATCATCCCTCTTACTGATGCGGGGCAACTCCTTTAGAGGAATTGGAAGTATGAAACTAGACTCACTCTCCACAATTGGATGAATCAAAAACAGGCTACACTTAGATCGATTTTTCCAAAAGAAACCTATTACCAGTCTTCTTTCTTTCTATATTAGGTGCAACAAAGGAAGATCTAGGTGAGGTTGAGTGCTCGCTTTCTTCCATCGATCGGAGCTCTTTGGATTGATCACTTGTCAAGGACAGCCCGGAATTCCCGCTGACTGTCCAGCAACAGAGCCATAGCATAAACAGTAAGTCATATTATCGGGCAACTCCATCCACGACAAGGTCTTGGTCTGGGGCTTCGACCCATAGAGAACAGGGTGGCTCTCAAACTTAAACACATGTGGTAGGGTCTAATTCAGTGATCGAAGCGTCCGAGACAAATCTTTAGGTAGAAAAAGTCTACGAGGGCTTGCCCACCAGATGAATCCATGAATGAGACTTCATCCATATATTCTACGAAATTGTAGAGACAGCGACTGGTTTATGTAATTATAATCGCGGCGAAGGATTCTTTGCCACTTTAGCGAGGGCGAGCCTGAATCCTTATTTTTTTTTGTTTACGAGCGAGAGTCAAATCTTGAAATACGGATTGACATTGAAAATGAAATCAAATAGTCCATGGAATGAAAACATATAAGAAAGACGAATCCAATCTCCAAACGAACGGGGCGCCCTCCCTATAAAGAGTAAGCACTCAACGATTCACAAATTCAAGAGAAAGGGTCCGGGAGGGGGCAAAAGAGCAAGGTGACTTCAATCTTGGAGAGACCCTGGCGGAATCAACAGCATGGGGATCATCGTGGGTCAATATTCTCCACGATTAAGACTCGAAAAACACGCTCTACGGCCAAGGGCACTATAAACGCTCTTTGTCGTCTTTCATAGCAAACACCTGAAATGGAAAAAAAAAAGAATGATTTTGACTAATGAAAATGGCCGTAGAATGAGTTCTACCTGGTTGAGAGCTCTCCTTGGCTTTCATACCCTCTCCCTATCGGTCGAGCCTCTTTCAGACCCTTGTTTTTTGTGTCCACCCATACCATATAGGATACATTCATCCATAAATGCAGAGAAGGGTGCATCTGAGCATCTATATCCATATACACAATACACCACATGGCGACACTTTAATTGGAAGGTCTAACGACGCATTCATTCTCAAGGATCCATACGCGACATCATGAAAGGGTATTGGAATACGCAAGAGCAATGGATGGATAGGCGGTTTTTTCTTATGCTGGGCCAGGTTACTGAGACGGATAAAAGGTTAGACCACTAACGGAGTAGTAGTTTGGGGCTTTCAAGCTGGCTCTTTCTGGCATGGACGTAGGGAAGAGTACAACATGGAAGGCTGTGACGGAACATAGTATTTACACCTAAATGAAAGGGGCTTAGTGAATTCTTCTTCACGGAAGTCTTGTTCAACTTATTTAGGTAAGCACTAAGGGAAGGGCCCAGTCAGTAGCCCATTCGTTGACAATGGAAAACCGGGTTTCCAGGTAGTGGTGCCTCTTGGTCCAGGTCTTTCCCACTCATACATATAATAGTGTCCAAAAGGGAGTGTCGAATGAGAAGGCTGAGCGTTAAACCTTGAGAAGGACATTCGGTGTCGTGGACGAATGATTACCCTGCTTTTCCTGATGCTAGATTCGCTAAAGCAAGAATAAGGTTGGTCGTAGATCAGGAGATTGAATAGCGGGAATCGGAGATTGCTCGTTCGCTAAAGTCCTGTCTGCCTGCCCGTTGATTCAGTACGTTCCTATCCCCTTGGGAAGTTTGATCAATCTTCCTCTCCCTCTCCCTCTCCTATGGTCGAGTGAGTCCCTACCTATGGTCGAGCTAGTTTAACCTTCCTCCAAGACTTGAATCAGGAATATCTTTTCTGTACTATGCCCTGCGCCTGGTCTTTCTTCTTTATTGCCTTGGCCTTTCACCGGATCGATCCCTTCCACCATTCCTCCAACAGATGCGGATGAATTAGCTGCCGTTATTCTTTCAACATTTGCAGAGCTAACCCCTGAAGTGACTTCAGTCCCGTGTTAGAGCTAACTGCTGCTTCTTCTATAGCAAGTGCCGAGCAGGAATCACTGCTTATTCGACCGGTAATGCCGTATGCCCCTCATGCTTTGCCTTGCCAGCTTTGCTTTGCCCAAGCCCTTTGACCCCCTGCACCTATAACATAACTATATGCTTCTTTCGAGGAATTATTATCGCTTAGCGCTTGTGCTGAGGAAGTGAAAGACGGTGGAGGGGCACTAGACTGACTCGCTTTTCCGAAAGGTTTTGTCTTCGCCTCAATCCCAGTCGCATTCGATCTAGAATTCTTCTTCTTCTTCCCCAGTGATGTCACCCTCGGCGGAACTACCTTAATGGAATTCCGGCTTCGCTAAAAGCACCTGGGCTATGCCTCGAACTCTCTTAACTGGCCAGGGGGTTAACTAAGAACTATATCTTCTCCGCATCAAGGAAAAGAGCAGAGATCTTTGTTGAAGACAGCACGGCAATGCGCAATCGCTAAACAAGACCACAAAAGCTATATCACAAAGATCAGTCTAACTAATCGGCCTAAGGCTTCTAGAGACAATTCCTATCTCGCCAAACTAAAGGAAAGGAGAAGAGCCTATTCTATTTCTATTCCGAAAGATCGGATTCTATACCACTAAGCGCCATTCGAACTTCCTGGCTAACACGAGGAATGGAAGAACAGCTTATTCGTATTAAACAGATCCATCTTATCAAAGAGCATTTACCCTTGCGCTGGGTCTTTCTCGCCTTGGCCTTTTGCCTCACTCCTTGAACAAGAGTTTACAGCTGACCCAGAGCTAGCCACACCTCCGAAAGACTCCATCACTTGACACTTTTTTATTCACCACCGAAGAGCTAGTGCGCAACTAGTGCCCAATGAAGACCCAAGCAATGCATCGAGAGGTCGACCCCGTCCCAACCACCATTCCATATTACGGCAAGGGGAGGAGAACAACTTCATTACTGGTGGTGGTATCTTCACGAGGGATTGGAAAAGCGATTTCTATAACCAGATAGAAAATAAGTCTTTTAAAGAGGGCAGCAGAAGCGAAGTAGAGGAGACCGGCAACTACTTAGCTGTCAACGACGTCCGCTTTCTTACAAATCTTTATCCTTCGAGACTTCTTGAGGCGCTTTAAGAAAAGAAGCCAAGCCTCGCGAACATATATGCACCTTCTTTGAAACATAACTCATAACTCTTTTCTCTTGAACCGCTCTTGGTTAGGAACTCAAACCCTAACCCTAACTCGAACTCAATTAGCAACATTAACTCATAACTCTTTCCCTACGGGCGAAGTTACAGTCTTATTAATATTGTAGTTACCGTTATTATGAATTAGGTATTACTGTTATTTAATGATATAATAACCCTCTCCTCCAGGCCATTAGTTTTAACCACCTGCGGGTAAGCCACCTGACCTACAAAGAAAGGGCCTTAAAACAGCGGTAAATGATCTAAATAGGAATCAGTTATCTTTTAAAAAGACTGCGGTTTTCATTGAGTTTAAACTAACACTGATTTAAAGTTAGGGGAGCAGTGTAACTGCCATCAACTCCTATAACTCTTTTCCTTAAGTTTAGGTTAGTTCCCTCTTAATTAGGTATTATGCAGAGTTCCTACCTAGAACTCCCTTATAAACTAGAAAGCTAACTCGAACTCGTAACTCAATTAATTTAAGTTACAGGTATGATAAATATAAGTTACTGTTATTAGGCGCATCCTTCTTTCTTGTCCTTGTTGGGGAATCCTATATCTTTTAAGAAAAAATAAGTTTGAAGTCCTCTCCTTTGCAGTCGAGTTACTTTATTCCTCATAGCTTCACTCTTTTCTTTTAGTTCCCTACGGGGTTAAGTTAAAGTCTTATTATTATTGATATTCCCCCTACGGGGAGGTTACCGTTATTATTATTAATAGAATTCTAATTAGTTACCAGTAAAGTATTATTAGGTATTAAAAGTCTTTTTAGTTAGGGGTGTAACTGGGGGCACTCCCCCGGAACTAAACTAAAGGGGTTATGAGTTAGAAGAGTTATTATGAGTTATAGCAGTTTAAGAGTTATAGCAGTTAGGGAGTTATGAGTTGCTAATTGTCATTCTCTTTAGTTCCCTACGGGGTAGTTACAGGTATGATAAATATAAATCTTAGTTACCGGTATTAGAAATATAAGTAATATAAATATATTGGTAGTTACAGATATTCTTAATTTGGTGGAACTGGGGGGTCTGGCGCAGTGTAACTGCCCCCGGAACTGGTTTAAAGAAGAGTTAATTGTCTTAATCTTTAGAAACTAATAGCTAGAAAAACAGGCTATTCCATCTAAGGCATAACATGAACCGAGGAATCCAACCAAATAGGAATGAATAGGCATGTGGGAACAGCATTGCTTGCATTGATTCAATTGATTTGAAGCGGCGGTTATACTATACATACAGACATAGTTTTCACTAGGGGTTTTTACCGAGTTGGTCACAAGCCCGTCAGAAGCAACCTCAGCAGAAAGCCACTCTTCCAGAGTCTCGTCCATCGTCTGCTTAGGCGACTATTTAATAGCCTTTAGATCTGCCTGTGAGTTAGGCCGAATACTCTAGGCTCCTTCCTCTGTTCTTTTTAATATACACTAAGCCGAAAGTCTTGGTTTCAATGACTCCCCAAGCCATGACCTATTTGATCCTTCAGAACCAGCTTCAGCATTGAGTAAAGAAAAGAAGAATTCACTATTGGATCCTTGGGTGGACATCCAAATCTTAACTTTCATGAGCAGGAGCTGGAGTTTAGGAATCGGGTGTAGGTGCTGGCCATTCCATAGACGAGAGACCCGCTGACCCACTAGTGGTTTTATAAGGGGAGTTGGTAAAAGACAACAGGTTCAAGACAAAGGTATGGCACCGGGAGATGGAGCGAAAGCACAAGGCCAGTTCTCATCAACTGAGAGCTCCACTCCAAGAGAGGGAAAGCAGCACAAGGTGAGTTCCGTGAGACCTATGAATGCTTTGAATGAGATCTATTAGGTTAGGAGACCCTTTGACCATTTAAAATCCATATAGAACAGTAGAATAGAACGTCGAAGATAAAGCGCCTTTTAAGGATATGGGAATCAACTTCGCCTTCATCTCCTGGTCCGGCCCCGGCAAAACCCTTCTTTCGAGTCCACCTTGAGGGGCTGAACTAAATTCTTCCTCTCCAGTACCCTCCGACTGACTCTCCGTCCTCAACTCATTCTGACACTGTGAGATCCTATGGTCACGCCTTAGTCCGAAGAGCTATAGGGCTTTTGGGCATTATTAAGAAAATGGACTCTCCACCTATTTCATTGTGTGCTTACTCCCCTTCTGCGCTATCAAATATCATAGCATAGTATATAGCGTAAGACTTTGCTTGCTCCGAGCCATCTTGTTAAGGAAGGGCGGCTAGGGTGGGAAAAATGCAGAAGAATGAAATTCCAAAGAAGGAGATAAGAAGGAAGACTCTTCGTTGTTGAATGCGGGTCACTACATAGGTGGAATTTTATAAGCTCCTTTAGGCCCGCCCAGCCCGTAGAGTCTTAGGGGTTTTCCCACTTTCCCTGACGCAAGGTCGGGGTCGTTACGAATAGGACAAATATACACCAAGCCTTTGAAGGATGAGGTTCCAGTTCGCCATTCCTATTATTTATAGGCTTCCAGTCTCCTCAGAAGTCCGCTCTTCTATCTTCGCAGAATTCACCTGGGTCTCTTACTCACCTTCGCGTCTAGGGCATGATGTCTTTATTTAAGATGAAAAAATGGGTCAATCGTCTTGTTATTCTCAATCAATTCTTCCAGGCCTCTCTACGGGATTGGAAGAAGGAGCTTTCACCCAAATAAATGACCTCCGAACCGTGTCATTCTCGAAGTATGGCACAACACTTTGTCGAAAACACGAGGCGGGAGTGCGTCGAAGCATGAATTGACCTAGCGACGTGCACCTTGGGTAAGGTGCACTAGCGAGCGACTTCCTTCCCCAATAATGCCGCTATCATGCGCGAAGTGAAGCTTGATAGGAGCCCGAGCTAAGAGAATAGAGCAAACTCGACGTCACAAGGGGATAGATCGCTTAAGGGAGCAACTCGAGATAGATGCAAGATTCTTTCTCCTGCCCTTCACTTAGAATAGAAAGAAAAGTCCATTTTTCAGCACGCACTAATTCCTACGTTTTGTCGGTCGAATAGCCTTCTTGTGTGACCTTCAAAGCCTGATTAATGCGCCTTAAAGCGCTTTTGTGCTTCGCGTCGAGCCTTGTTGAGTTTTTCTATTATAAGGAAGGGGATGATGTATGATACCACTCAATGTCAGCCCAAAGCGGGCTTTAGCGCTTGCTCGCCAAAGCATGAACCGATCCGGCTGTAACGTCAACTACAGCAGTGGAGGCACGGTAAGCCAATTCTCCCGACATTAGGTCAAGATACGAAACTTCAAAGACTTGGTTCTGGTTTTATACCCTCTGACCTTCTTCGGAATTTAGCTCTGACTTTCCTTGCCCGAATGCTTCAGTGTAATTAATTGTCACACTCTCTCTAGACCCAACCACGACCCCCGGACCAAAAGACGTAAAGAACGCGAAGCGTGAAGTGCAATTAGATCTATTTTGAGGACGAGTTTCAGGCAGAATGGAGGGTTCGGTTCCTGCCCGGTTGTGGGCACTCCGCCGACGCGATATCAGCAGGTTCAATTCCGGACTTGGATGTGCTCACTCGTCGTGCTGCGATTCTTAAATCAGTATAGATCTTTGTGCGTCTCACTTCTGAAAGATAGGTGGTGCAGCAAGGGGCGATCGATATGATATAGCCAAGCAAAATCGGTTAAAGGTGAATGAAGAAACAGACAGAGGTGCCATATCTATTGTAAAGTTATCTAATCCAGTTACTGAATCTTATTCCTTCAAGTAGTGAGACGCAAAAGGAAAGGCGGAAGCGGAAGCAGACGGGCATCATAAATAGCCCCTTTTTCAATTTCTTAGGTATTACCATGACCTTGAGGTACCCAAACTAAGGTTTTCGGCAAAGAAGTTTTTGGGGTTTCATCAGCCAAGCGCAAAGAAAGCATCCAAGTGAGAGTCGAACCCACGAGCATCAGGTATTCAGTGGGCTCCCATCCAATGTCCAAGGGCCGGGCATAGGCAGCAAGTGAAAGCTTGAGATGATATTGCTCACCAAGCCTAGTATTAGTCTTAGTATTTAATTGGAAATCCCATAGGCAAAGAAGTCTCGTAGTTCCACAAATCGGTAGGTACTTCACCAACTGTGAAAAAGAGAGGCTAGCGGGGAACCCTCAAAAGTTCTGGCTAGAGAAAGTCATTTTTGAACATCCCGATGCCCTATGTGATTTAGTGTATCTCACGATATCAAAACCCGTGTTTTTCTGTAAAAAAATAAAGTAAAGTTTTTGACCCTTCATATAGATACCGAAAACCCGGCAATTTCAGGGTCAGCTAGACTCGCGTACCGCACAAAGATGTAGGAGATGCGGCAGCTCTGTTCCAGTCTATGACAGCACTACAGCTAACACAACTACGAGCTAAGGCACAGAAATAGTACCAGTAGGAGCGAAGCAAGCTTTTTCCTTTCAGTCGAGTGAGTAAACTATCCCAGTAGTGCACCCGGCCTGCCGGCCCCCTACACACGTAAGGGGCTAGAATTTCTATAGTTCGCGGAGCAAACTTCCTTACTCTAACAAGTAAGCTAGTAAACTAGCTCGACCATAGGTAGGGACTCACTCGACCATAGGAGAGGGAGAGGGAGCGGAACGCATTCAAAGAAAAACTCTAATTTGTTTGTAGAGCCACGCAATTCCGTTTCGATAAACTACCTTGCTTAAATAACAGCTATCGCGCATTATTCACTCCACTTACTACTTATCATTCTCCTTGATATTGCAGGAAAAGAAATTATTATGTGCACAGGGGTTCTGACTCGTAAGATGAAGAGGAAAAGTTAAGAAGGAAGTCCCCAAAGTGGTCACACTAAATCAACCTGGGATTCCCTGCTTTTCAAGGCAAGGGTTTCAAACTAAATTGTCCGAGAAGATATTCTTCTTTTCTTAGGACTGAAACTAATTCCCCTGCTGTAGCCCTTTCAAACGGACCCTATCCCGTTGCTTTCTCATATGAGATAAAAGCACTCTCTTGAATTGACTTAACTGCTTTGACTTACTGAAGGGATAAGGAAAGAGTGCTTCCTTCTAATGGTGTCACTGGCCTGGCTAAGAGATTGCAAAGCTATAAAACAAAGCAAACTCGCCACCATATAAGCAAACTTGGCTGCCACTACAACTGTAACCCAGGAAGGGATTACATTTTTCGACCAAAGGTTGCGGGATTAGATTATGCTAGTCTGGCATGACATCAAAGAAAACTACAACTCCAACTGGCTAGCCGAAGAGAGTATGCTATGAAAAAAGAACCTTCTTTACTTTCAGGAAGATATCCCGTTTGCCTTTGCTTACCCTTCAGACCTAAAAAGATTCTCTTTTATTTAGTGTCATGACGGGCCGATAGAGGAGATTCAATTACTAATTACTTAATAAATAAGTAGAGGAATTATCACTGGCTCGAAATGCATGTATACAAAAAGCTTGTTGGCTTGTTCGCTCGGTAGGAAAGGGAGCACTTGTAAGAAGAGGCCCTTAGAAAGCTTAACTTGTTAGACCGAGGAGATTGGCAGAACTGAGAGTCCTACTAATCTTATCTACGGTATCACTTTTCAAACTCTTATCAAAGAGATCCTTGGGAGGCCTGCTATCTATGGTATCCTCGGTATGACGATTAATGGCTCTTACCTAGCTATTGCCCTGATCCTATTCGATCGTATAGAACGCTACTATAGACCCTAGCTATTCCGCCCTATCAAAGCCCAGAGCAAAGAAGGATGGAGGGACAACAACCCCTGAGGGAAAGGCAGAAGCATAAGCACTGACACGAGATGTCCTTATCATCACTCTTTCTCGATCGAAGGCTTTAGCATTCCAATCTGATCTAGTTGCTGCTTGCCCATTTTCATTCAATAATCCCGCCTTTGCCAATAGACTGAAAAGCTTTCAAATCCCCTTGACTCATCTAATGCTCTCCCACTGGCAGGAAGTAGAACTGCAACTGCTGGAGGGGCTCCCTGGAAAAGAAGGAAAGAGAGATGGTTTTGACAAAAAGAGATGGAATTTACACATGAAAGATAGGTGGAAGTAGGCCTATGTGCGTACGGAAATGGCAGTTTTTCTTGTTCATCGGCCGGACGGAGGGGACTCGCTGCTAGCCCTCGGCGATTGGGAGGGATATGTGCTAAGGGAGTTATGGTTCAACAAGCTCAACAAGAAAGGGAATTTCGGTTAGTGTTCTATCTGAACCAGGTTTAGTCCATTCATTACAGGTTACGAACTAAAAGAACTTCCCTGCCATAGAAGGTTACGGGGAATCAGTCCCGGTTGACCGAGCAGAAGAGTGCCACGCTGACGGAGCAGGAGAGAGCCCCCTTAGAGAATGGGCGACGAGCGATTGGAATAGGGGGAGTTGGGAAGCGCTTGAGGAGAAAGGTCCACTCACACCCGTGGCAGGTTAAGGGTATAGAAAAGGGTTCCATCTTACCCGAAATGTCGAAATGCTGGTTGATACGGGGTAGGGGGAGATGGTGACAACTGCCAGTCTACGAAGCCGTGGAATAGCAGGCAGGCAACCCTTCATTAATAGACGGGGGAATCAGGGGGTTGCTTACTCTCGCGACTATACGCGCAGGAGGGTTGGGGACTCATGGAAAGTGATGAATAGAATCTGCGAATCGCAGTATTCCCCGGTTCCAGGGTTCCGACTCACCCTCCATTAAGAAGCATCTCATTCAAGTCCACTTTTCGCTGTTCGACATAACTGGCGAGTCACGTCAACCGCCTTATTGTTGGTAGGGCACTCTAGAGCCATCATTCTCATTTGGTCTGGTTGTATAGCGGAGAAATGACGTCGACCCGATCTCCCTAAGCAGAGCCCTTTTTGAGGTAGAGTGTTGCTGCTCATATGACTGAGAAACCGACCAAACCCGTTTCCCCTACTATGCTACCATTCAGGGATAAGGTTTAGTAGACGGCCTACTATTAGAATCAAATCATCTGGTCAAAAAGGGTGTTGGTCGATTCGGTCAGAAAAGGTGTTAGAGAATAGGAAATGGTCATTAAGGGTGATGGTCAGAACGGGTGCAATCTCCTACTATTCGAGAACCAGCTCTTATATACGTGTTAACAACTTGAATGAGGGGAATAGAAATAGTAGGGTTTGTTTCCACCCATCCTCAGAAGTGACCGGTCGATGACATAAGGGGCCGTTTCTCGTGAGGGTCGAACGGGAACCCGATCAATCTCGAGCTCAAACTCGGACCTCCCGTCCGTTGGCATTTCGTCCGTTGCTTACTTCCTAGTCGATTCTACTCATCCGGTCACTCTAGTCTCGCCTCGGCTCTTCCCCGGACATGCCTAGGGTGGGGAGACGAACAATCTCAGCTTGTCATCTCGTTTCCCTCGTATCTCGTGGAGGGAGTATCATATGGACTTCCCGATTTCTGGCTCGAAAGGGAGTTTACTTGCTCGACCATAGGGAGAGGGAGAGGAGCAGGAAAGCTTTCACTCGATCGAATAAGCGAGATTTACAATAATCGAATATGCTTTTCCCTCCCCCTTCTATCCGACCATCTATCCATTCGGTAAAGATGCCCCTCAACAAGCTAACGATGAATAAGAAAGCACTCGATCGACAAGTAATAGTGAGCTGCTTCCCCGCTATCCGATTAATGGAAGCAAATTGGAGAGACAGAATTCAATGCCCTACTTTTCCAATAGAAGGCCGACTAACCCACTATTTCTTAATGACAGACTCGAATTGAAAGACTTCATGCTCGTGTCGGGAGGGAAGGCCATAATGAATAGTAGGGCCAATCAGACGAGTGAGTCGATCAAGCAATCAAGAAAAGGCATTCTTCTCGATCAAGCAATCAAGCTCTCACATTATCTGCCTGCTCTCACACCCTCCCTCTCACAGATTATTCAAGAGCTTCCGTCCACTCCCAAGGTAGGACGATAAAGCTTCTCCTTCTATTTTCACGGTTATTGGTAAGCCCTCTCACATTCTTTCCCCGTTTCTCAGTGGTAAACCCCTTCAATTAGAGGGAGAAGAATAGTAGGTTGGAAAAGTTGAAGGAGAAGGTGGGCCCGTATCGCTCCCTCGGGAGAAGAAACGGTAGCTTTCATTCTGTCTCTCCAATCCTTTCTCGCCGGGACTTGCTGAACATGATAAGGTCGTTGCAGGAAAAAAAACCTCCACTTCCGGGGTGGGTCGATAGGAATCTGTCTATTAGGTGAAAGCAATCTGGCCCAGGTGGGTTCCCACACTCAAGAAATAAGAAAAGAGAACCGAGTTCGATCCACAGATGAAAGGGAATCGACGGGGTCTACTGTTGGGGCAAGATCTGGATCTGTTGAATCTGAATCAGTTCTTATTCTGTATGTACCTTCTCCATTTGCTGGACGATAGCCGCCTCCATCTGTATAGCTGCCTTATCCATCTGGACCTGCTCCATCTAGATTTGTTGGATCTGGATCGGAAGAAAGAGAAGAAGCTCTTCTTATCTTTCTGGGTAGGGATGACCAGAAGGGTTTAATATCGATATTACTAGTCTACTAGAAACGTAAGGAGAAAACCAACCGGGGGTACGATCGATTATGAGGAGAAAAAGAACCTACCTTTCCTCCGCTCTCCTCATGTGGGAAGACGTAGTAAGGGTTGGACGACTTACTTGTGCCCGAATCCACAGTTCCATCCAAACCCGGAGCATTTCAATTCTATAGAGAATTTCTTTCACTGGGGGAGTACTAATCAAAAGGGGTTGTATTCGGCCCAAGCTCAGGTTTTGGTTCTCCACCTTCATCCCTCCACATATCGGATCCAGCCGATGATTAACACAGCTTGAGGGGAACAGGTTTTGGTTTTCCGCCTTATTCCGGGCCGATGAGGACCAGTATTCTATTCCCATTCTATTTCCAGATGATTCCTATATGTCCCATTCCGGTCGCAACGACCCGGATACAAGCTCCGGGGGACCTAATTGGGGAAAGTGGATGAGGAGAAATAGTAGCAGATTCAATGGTGGAACCTTCGGGTTATTGGTCAAAAAGGGAATGTCCTATCACGTATTAACCACCGGGTTCGGATGCCACTTTCCGGTTAGGATGCTTTTCACACACCGAAGAATTTGTCTCAACGATAATCAAAAGAGCCGCATTAGATTCATTCGAATTCGCTCTTATCCTTCCCTCTAGAATGGAATAGCCTTCCTTCCGGCTCGGGGATTGGACACGAATAGAAGCAGCTCCAGTTCCAGAGCTTATCCCAATAGATCTAGCGGATCTAAGGGGTTTTTTCTCCTTTTCTTGGGAGAGTCTCTCCAGCTGGATCATGAGGGCACAAAACACCTTTGACTAGGTTCAAGCCTAGCCTAGGATACCCCGCTTCCGCATACACACCAGGGAATGAATTTGGAGAAGGATCAAAAGGAATTGGACTTGCTAACCCAATTGACGGGAATGGATGAGCAAGAAGAGACAGATTGATGACAAGAGGATCCAACAAATCCAGATCCAGATGGATAGGGCTAATACATTCCATAAGGATGCTCAAATTCATGAAGTCTAATGTCTCTTGATTCTCCAAACCAGTACCCACTTTCGACACAGCATATAATGATGGATCGATATGAGCAGGATTTGAATCCAATGTCGTTCACGTACCAGTCCTCTTTTGATCATCATCCCCTTATCGATGAATACGGAAGGGCGAATCCGGAGATTATCCGTACGTCGTCCAACCAACCCTATAGCTGGAAACCTTTTCTTCGGGGTCGATTGACTGAAGGATCTCCCTCCTCCAACTATTTCAACTCTCTGTTATTAGTATGGCGAGCCGAACTAAAGGCGGTTCTCTTCTCAAATGAATTGCAGTTTGACCCAATAGTGAGTAGCCTTTCTTCTTTCTTCTCGGTCCGCTTTGGCTCCTGATCTTGAGCTCGCTTTTGTTCAATTATAAATAAAAAACCGCTTTGATGGAGATTTGTAGCATCATTCAAGTAAATACAGATTGAGATCGTAGAAACATGAGCTTGTGATATAGCTACACCTAATTCCGGACCGGTTAATGCAAGAACTATAAATAAAGGACCAGGATCTCCTATAAAAAATAAAAGATCATTCATACATAGCATAGTCCAAGCGAACCCACTTAAAATCTTTACTGAACTATGACCGGCCATCATATTAGCAAATAAACGTATTCCTGAGCTTAATGCGCGAAAACAATGAGGAATTAGCTCAAGGAGTACTAAAAAAGGTGCTAACGGCAGTGGGACTCCTGCGGGTAATGAGAAGCTTAAAAAATGAAGCCCATTTCTTTGAAATCCCACTATAGTAATGCCAATAAAAATAGAAAATGAGAGACCCAAAGTAATGAGAAAATGACTTGTAACTGTGAAGCTATAAGGTATCATACCCTGGGGATTACGAAATAACGAAAAAGTAAAAGTGACCGAGATGCGAGGGAAAAACTTTTGTTTCACATTTCCGGAAAGACCGCCTATTTGTTCGTTTACCAGGTTCGGTACGAAATCATAAATAAGCTCTACCGAGGATTGCCAAGCATTTGGTACTGAGTTTCCTCCTCCGTTTTTAGTAACAAAATGAACCAGAAGTAGGACCAAACTGAGAGTTAGCAGCATAAACAAAGAAGGATTTGTGAATGAGAAATACAAGTTTCCTATATTCATAGGAATCAATGGGAGAATGGCAAATTGCTCAAGCGGGCTGTTGGGCGTAATCGAAAGTATCATGACTTATTAAGATTCACTTGTAGTTCCGCTTCTTGTTCTAACAGAAAGACTTGTCGGAAATCTGGTTGGTCCAACCAAGAAAGGCATGGGAGTCTTTGGGCATCTCACAGGAAGAGGACGAAGAGTCAGCTTTTTTCATTTCGCCAACTCTTCTTCCTCTGTTCGGAAAGTAGCTGATAGAGCCGGCACACAACTATGACCCTCTTTTTGTACCAAAGTACCTTGCCCCAAAACTTTCTCGGAACGGGGTCTTTGGTACACGCCCAAAGAGAGGTAAAAAAAAAGGAAAAAAGCCATCGTAGCAACTGGAGTTTGAATAGGACTTGATTAAGTCCTATCATTCTGATGAGAAAAAAAAAGGGGGATGGCATGGCAGCGACTATCTCGGTAGGTCGGAGAAATTCAAAGGATAAAAAAAAAAAAAGGGACAGCATCGAAGCTACTCTCTCGGTAGGTCGGAGAAATTCAAAGGATAAAAAAAAACTTTGAATCGAATTCTACGCTTTCTTCTCTTATGAAATTTCTAGTTTGTGATCGTCTCCCCAATATGAGATAGGTTGCAGCTATAGTCAGAACTCCAACTGGGACAATCTAGTTTAAACCATGACCATCTTTTTCTCTTTATATCGCGTTATATTATATATATTATATATTAATTAAGGCTTCTACCGCCTCCAATAATACAGTACAACACGAATTTTGGGAGGGTTCTTTTCTTCCTCTCTTAGTATTAATGCCTTTGTCCGGAGGCCTTCTTGCACCAGCTCTTAAAGAGAAAAGACTGTCTTAGTGTATGTCCCACGACCTGTGGGACCGACAGTAAGTAGTTGGAATCATCAACTTTCTCGATCTTGGCGGGTCGCTTACACGGAGGTAGAGTCAGCTGACCGTTAGCGATCAACATGTCAAAGATGGCGTATACCTTGCTTTCATCGAAATCCCCGACTTTAGAGAGTCGTTCTTTGAGATAAATTTGCCTGCTTCTTTTCATCCCCGTTTTCGTTCTTTTGCGCAGGGGTATGAGGGGTTAGCCTCAGAAGGACAACTTTTTGGATAAGGCGTTAAGGCGGCCTTCTAACCCTCGGCCTATCTGGTCCCGTGCGGATTAACACCCTTTCGTTTCTATCGAAGGCAGCCAACCATATGAAAGCATTTGATCGTCGCGGTTTAACCGGTCAGGGTCTAGCACTAGACCTGAAAATGGAAGGGCTGCACTTCACGTTGATGTCGGCTATGCGCCTTTTGCATCCGATGACTCAGTTCACAGACCTAGTAATTCAAAGGAAGAAAGCAGATGGCCGGCTTCCCTCCTCCTAGTATCCTTACTGGTTGTCTGTCTTTTCTTTTAGGCCGAAGAGGGGAGGTCCAAGTTTTAACCTGATGGGGCACTAATAGCGATACACATTCCCAGTGTCTCGATAGCTCATAGGCGGAGCCCTATTGAGCTGCGCTTCTTTCGCCTTACTTACCGCGTATCCAAACGAATAGATTGAAGAAGTAAAGTGGTTTGGTTGTTGTGCGCGCCGGAGGCCTAAGGGGTAGTCGAGTTGCTTACGAGGGGTGCTGTACGCTAACAGTAATTACCTCCCAGGAAGGAGAGCCGCATAAAAAGAGACTCTAAACAGACTGTATTAGAGCAGCAGTCGGACTTGTTGCAAGAAAAGGTAGTTGAATGTGTTAGGCGAAGAGAATATAGCACGTAGAAGCTTATTATAGAGTCGGTAGTTCGACGGCTTAATGCTTGCCAAAGAGAGTTCTATAGCCCTTAGGATAAAGATATGACCGTAGGATTTCATAGAGAGAGCCTTTGGGCTCCTCTGAAATACCCAAAAAATGGATTGTATTCATGTTACCACGTCAGATGGTTGAAAAAGGGGTTATTGCTACCTAAATATGGCTTTATAACTCGTTTTAGCTCTGGACAAAAGATGGGAACCAGGGAGTCAGACCAAAAAGAATTAGTTCTTTGATCCATTTGGTGTCCGGAAATCCCTCATTGATAGATATAAAGAGAACACAGCTATTGAAGCTATTGAATCAACTGTGGGACTTGAGCTAGTTGGCATATCTTAACTTTTTGAATCTTCCTCTATAGCATCCGATTACTGATTCTTTTTCTGACACAAACAAAGAAGATAGAAGAAAATCTTTGCACTGTATTCGCGACAGAAGGGCTTTGTGCAAGTGAAGAAGAAAGAATGCTTGAGATTCCAAGTAAGGCATTCTCCCCGCTAGGGGAGGTAGGAAAAACCTCAGTAAAGATATCACTCACGCGGTAGTTTACTTGCTTACTCTTTATTTATTTTCTCTCTCAATGCTCGTGCAAAGAAGATTGACTGATGCCATACTCTTCTATAATAAATAGTTATTCTAGTGCAGCTAGGAGAGCTAACTAAGACTAGGAGCTGTTCGGGAGAACTCCGATTTAAGACGATTTTAAATAGACGAGATCAGATCGTAGAATATCAAAGTCTGTTCCCGCGTCCCTGGTTCTATCAAACCAGACTATTTCATTCCAGGGAGCGCTAAGAAGCAAGGCCGGAGTGAGATGAGCGTAGGTTAGGTCAGCTACCAACTAAGCTAGGAAGCCGGGAAGAGCCGGTACGGCTAACTTTCCGATGTGTTAGTGTCGTTCCGAACTCTTAATTGACTACCGGCATGCTCAACGGCCTAGGAGCGATTGCCCGACAGCCATAAGACCTGACCGCTATCAGACTGAGGAGTAGATTTCTTTCATCGATCACCCATTCCCCTTTTACCCAATGCCCTCAATCGACGGGAGAAGAAACCGAACGTACTGTCAAGGGCTTACTGAGGCCCCATCTGCATTCCTTCTTGCACTAGAGGCCACCACAAAAAGCCTTGTGCCAATCCCGCAGCGTCGAAACCTTTCTCTTGAACCACGGGTCGTTTCATACCCACCTGCACTTGCAAAGGCAGACGCATCCCTGGCTTCGTACGGATAGATACACGTCTTCGAATCTCTAAACTCCCACCCTCTATCGGAACTCCCATACACTCATCTCCATACAACATGTCCGCCCGTATAAGCCAAGTCTAACTCTTCTGAGTAGTCAAACCCCCACGGAGCGGTAAAAGGGCTGGGACGCTTGAGCAGGGGCTAAAGACAGGTACAGGTGTGACTATAAGCGAGCACTTTACTTTCCTTGGTCTGCTTGTTCATTCGGAGGATTGACCAAGAGCGCTCGGTGTGATCTACTGACGAAAAGTCTGCCCATACGTCCGTTTTTCGTACCTCACAGGTGATTCACCCTAAAACACAATTCTTGTGCGTATTGAGGGCGCAACCTCTGAATCGATTTACCTAAGACTAGAACAGTCCCCCCGGGAAGTCGGGTTCCTTCTCTTCTTTTTACCCGCCCACGGCCCGTTCCCCGGAAGTGCCCCCAACCTCTAAAACCTTACGCGGGGGGATAGCATAGCACAGTACTTCGGGCCTGGAGTGAAGCAGTCTGGTTCTTTAGAACCTGGGGCGAACGAACAGCTCCTTCATCTCGGAGGGGCAACTCCTTCACTTTTAAATAAAGCGACGCCCCACCGTGCCCACCCAACAAGCTAGGTTGCTTGCAAGACAATTGCAATACAATCCGCAATGCAATCATTCAGAATGAAAGGATTTAACAACTCTGGGTAGACTTCCTGTTTCATAACAGCAATAGCAATAGCTAAATTTCAATAGCTGTAGCTGAGCTACCTAACAAGACCAATCAGATCATTTTCAGTCCATCGCTCATAAAGAACCAATAATCTTTCCGAATTCTGGCAGTAAACTAAGCCAAAAAGAATGGCTTTTATCCTAAAGAAGCAAGGCCCTTGCGTGTTAGACGCTACCATTTTCTTGCTTGTGCATGCCAACTTCCAATTAAAATATAATAGAAAAGATAGGTCTTCCGCGAGTGCTCTAGTGATGCGGCCTCGCTAGCTTTCTGATAAATAAGATGAAACTCTATAAAATGAAAGTAATCACACGACTATCTATATAAAAAAGAACTCAACCGCGGGACCAAAAGAAAGATTGATAACTGATGTCAGGTAAGGGATACCGCCACCAGAGAAGCCTGCCGTTGAGCCGGCTTACTCGCCCACCATGTCAGCGCCTTCGGGTTAGTTCTTTATGGAGTGCTTTCTTTCATAACAATTCTCCTTATGGAAGTCCCCCACAAGATCAAGAATGCTTGTTGCCGCGGCTTTCTTGGTTTTTCGCTTGGTTTGGCTGGCTCAGTTGCTATTGCTACGGTTGCTTGCAAGACAATTGCAATAAGCCGCTTAACTGATTTAGTTTAGGAGTGCCGGCTCCAGGATATTGAATATCTGGGACTGAGAGTGCCAGGCTGCGACCCATCTTTGCAAAGCAAGAGCGAGGCCAAGAAGCAGCAAAGCAGCACTCGTACACTAGAAGGATGGGGCATGGTGGATCGCAACCATGCTACAGCGGAACCACCGGGAGATTTGTAAACAACCGTCGCAAGCAACCTGGTTCTGTCATACCCATATCAAAAAGGTAACAAGGTTTTTGAACCCCTCGTAGCGTTAGCTATAGCTACTTTTGGCAAAGAAGCCATCGAGCTGAGAGAGATCCTCTCTGCTCTTCCAACTCGATCTTCGGCGGGATCTAATGCTTTCCCGGTAGAGGTTGCTTGCAATATCGGCTAACTCAAATGAAATAGAGACATACATTCTTCTTCCTAAACCTGAACAGCAAGCAGTTCTTGACGGAAAGATCCAATCTTCTAAATTTCGATTCTTTTTGAGTCACTTTCATGACTTCACACAAACCTAATCACGCAATCGAAGTGTTAGCATTTTGCAAGCTCACGCTTCAGAGGGATTAGCTATCTCAAAGCACGTGCCCTCTCTTACCAAAGCTGTCATCCGAAAGGCTTGTTCTCACTATAAACTACGCAATTAGCTGTTCGAGCCAGCAACACAACAGGAGACAGAGAAAAAAGAAATGGACAAGAAATCCCGTCTTTTGTTTAAAGAATCGAAATTTAGTACGGGCGTCATGTACCTCACCGATGATGCGATGCTATGCGACGACAGAGACATAGAGGCGGGACGTTGCACTATCAAGACTAGGGAGGGAAGAGTGGAAGCTTCAGTTCCTTCCCGAGAACGTAGAGTACCTTGCCCGTCAGAGTATAATGTGTCTCAACAGGCTCGGTTCGGGACTATGTGAAGCAGTTCACAACCGTCGATCTTGGACGTCACCGAGATGGGGGAGAAGGATCGACTCTTCTTCTCATGGACTCAAAAAGTGGGCGGAGCTAGAGTTGCCAATAAGTGAAGGACTGGGCTTCCGCACTCGCTGCAGCCGAGCGCCTCGAAGTTCAGGCATCAGGTTGGACAAAGAAAAGAGAAGTCGAGTGGGCCTATATAACTCCTTAGAAAAAAAAAAAAAAAAAAAATGGGAATGGATCCGCGCGCGGAGGGACAAGTTTGCTAGTGACCAAGCATCGAGTCAAGCTAGCTAGAAAAGACTAATGCCCAAACAAAGGGTGAAGAAAGGCTAGTCATATTCTTTTCACTGCCCTTATAAACAATCCTAATCAGTCACTTTATAGTACTCTTTATTTCGTGCTTTCCCCGAGTGGGGCACACCAATAGGGCTTCTTATTTTGCTGCAAAGTCCCTTGACACCTTTCTTAGTGAGTACTTAAGTCGTACTCGTAGATCGTAGTTCGATCGAATATAAGATGCACGCTCCTATAATTTCTTTTTCTTCCCCAATTCAGAGTACAAATAGACCAAAGACCAGGCTTGAAGAAGCTGCTTTGATAGAACCAGGGACAATCTATCTATTAACTGGTAAAGGTACCCCCCAATAGGAAACCAATGAGAAAGAATCACCCATAAAAGATGTGGAAGTAGGGATTCCAGCGAAAAAGGGACTAAGTGGAGAAGTAACTAGGAGAATAAAGCAAGAAAGAAAGTAAACCTCACCCCAGGTAATCACAGCTTTCTTCCCCTCAGGTCAAAGAGTAAGAACTCGCTTTCGAGCTAACCTTACATGGAGCTACCTGCCAACAAGCAAGAAGAGTTCTCATTCACGGCTAACTAAGCATTCGTTCGGAGTTGACAAGGGAGAGGGCTTACTTTCCTATATTATGTTATGATGGATAGGCTGGCTGCACTCCCTTTGAGGTAAGAACAGTTCCTTTTGATTCAATTGCAAGAAAACACCCTCTTATGATTATGATACGAACACTAAGCCAAACATTTATATGGATTCCTAAAAAATTAAATAATAGACTATCATGTCATAATATATGACAGAAGCATCACTCTGTCTGTTGGATGCCCTTCTTCACTGCAAACATTTATGTGTTGCCCTTTCTTTAGATTGAAGATCAAACTGACAACCATCATCCTATCTTATTCCTCAAAAACCCGGCCAAAGAGAGAAATTACTTTTTTTTTTAAAAGGGTTTACCCCTTGTATCTCCATAAACACCATTCACAGACCCGTATACTATGCAAAGGCAAAGAGATTATATATATTTATATATATCTAGTGGAGGGGATCATAATCAGGTCAAACGAAGCTCGATAGGCGCCCGTGCATAGCTCAGCGCCTAAGAAAAGTTGCAGTACTTGGCCGAGTTGACTCATCAGTAGTAGTTCTACCAATTTTTTATTTTTGATTCAGTTGAAGAACCACCAGTTTTTTTCACCACTTGCAATCCGAGTAGCAGATCCAAATGCTTAGCTACCAGTAGCATCCGAGCCAGATCTTAACCAATGGATCCAGCTGCTTTCCCGTATTCCCTATTCCGGCATTAGAATGTTCCGACCCGATTTCTCAATTCAACATTGAGCCGGCCCCGCTTTCCTCTCCCGCGGCAAGAGCTCGTTCGCCAAGTCCGAACTCCCACTTTATCGTCGATGACGGCTCTCTTCGATGCTAGCAACCGCGTTTGACCCTTTTCCGCGCTTCTTTCAATTTCCTTACATTCTAGCTGAAGGAGAGACTTTACCTTTACTTAGAGAGGGGCAGCAATACTACTACGCTCTTCCGTGCTCGTAGGTTGACTTCCCTTATGCATCCCGCCGCTTCACTAATGTGAATAGGTTATACAGAAGGGTGGGTTGGTTATATACTCTTATGCGCGTTCCTTCTTCGAACCTTTTGGTATGTATTGCCCCCTAACTATAGATCAGATCCACCAGACGAGAAACTCAATTCCGCACTGCTGCGGAGTCGTCGGACTTATCCACCAAGGGATTCGTGGAATTTCTGTGGATTGCGTTGGAGGAAATCTACCAAAGCTAGGCAGATAGATAGACTCCTTTCCCGCTGCTAAGGGGGAGCAAGAAACTAAATCAAATGATTGTTTTTTAATCAGCGCCCCTTTTGGGTATGCAGGTACTAAGAGTCTTCTCACTACCAACCAGCAGACATCGTCTGGCTGGGTCTTGCCGGTATCAACAACAAGAGAAAACAACCAAATGGAAACAGCAACTAACTATGGCTCTTGGCCCAGACAACGCCCTAGGCGTAGGGGAGATCGGAGCAACAGGGAACGCCTAGACGACGTTTTTATTCCTGGGCTGCAGTAAGTAGATCGAGAGGTCGTTCCGCCCCTTGTCCCCGAATATGGGTAATATGTTCTCAAAAAATAAGTTGCTCCAATCTGACCTAGCTGGCGAGCGATCCCAGTTCGCGGCAGAGAACAAGACAGCAAGCGAGCGTACCTTTGTTCGCTTCTTCTCCACCAAGCACGGAAGTTTAAGGATAACTGTAGGTCGGTGGCTGCCTAAGGAAACTCCGATTCGATCCGCCCCCCCGGCTGGGAGGCATCTACCTCATCCCGATCACAAGGAGAGGTTCACCATGATGGGGGTACTTCTTTTTTTTTCCCTTCCGGAAAGAATGAAATACATAGGGGACCATTCTTTTGTTGCGGCATGCTCCTCAGATTTACGGATTCGCAGGGGGCCTCAGGCCCCACTTAGTTGACTGACAATGACAAAGGCTTGCGAAACTAAGTAGGGCCTTTTGAATTGAATCTTAAGTAGTCTATCAGTGGTGCGAAGCGGCTTTGCCCCTTTTCAGTAGGGGGGCGAAAGGTTAGACCTTAGAAAGTCAGCGAACAGCGGTTCTTCTATGTAGGTATGGCGTTCCCCCCTCTCCTTTCAGTCGAGCTACTTCGTTACCCTCTCCTCTCCTAACGTCGTCGAGCTAAGTGACTTCGTAACCTTTTCGTAGCGTAGTAGAATGAAGGCTACGCACCGACGCTCTCTTATCTATTAAGCGTCTTCGCTAACTCGCTCGCCTACTATACCCTACTATACAATACATTAGTAGGGTAGGCTAGGCTAACTCAGCCGCTTACTTCTAAAAATTTAGGGCTAAGTAGCGCCTTTTCCTTTTTGAATAACCCAGTCTCATTATCTTTCATAAGTCAAGTAGGCGAACCTATAGGTCCTTAGTAGGCGTTGACAAAGAAGAACAGCCGGTTAAAAGACAGCGAATCTTTTTATTTATATTTTATATTAATTATTTAATAAAAAGATATATATAGGCCAGCTTGACAAGCTACCCTTCCTCTTGATCTGAGGTGCGAAGAGAAGCATCTCTTTTTTATGACTTCCACTTATCGATCCCGGCCCGGAAAAGTAACCGACCAGGGCCCTATTGATGAATGAAAGAAAGGGTTTATGAGCCCTAGCCCTGTAAGCCCACACCTGTGTAGAGTGGATCGTTCAACACCTGCGGCACAAACCCATTTTTGACCTATTGGTCCTAGTATCATAGGCGACCGAACGGCCGCCCCCTAATTACTAGACCAACCTGCTATAATAATTCCATAAACACCTAGCGAAGATATGGCAAACAAATAAAGTAGCCCTATGTTCGAATCTGACAATACCATACCATAATCAAAAGGTACAACGGCCCGAGCAACCAGACTTAACATAAATGTAGTCACTGGAGCCATTCTAAAAAGGGAGAAATTAGCACTACTTGGTGAAATAGGTTCTTTTAGAATCAATTTCAAACCATCTGCTAGAGGTTGTAACAATCCGAACGATCCCACTACATCAGGACCCTTTCGACGTTGCACAAAAGCCATTACTTTACGTTCAGCTAGCACTAAAAAGGCTACTCCTAGTAGAAGTGGTAGAATTATTCCAAGTATTTCGGCTGGAACAGCTATGTACGTTTTCGATTTTCTATTCACTCATGATCTGGCCTGGTCGACTCGATCATGATATTTCACTCATGATCTGGCCTGGTCGACCCAATCATGATATTGAAGGATGGGACCTTTTCTCGAAAAACTCCGGATCCAGAGAAGAGTTGAAGATGGTGCAACATCGTTCCCCTCTACGTTCTGTTAAAATGAAAAAACTTGCTAGAGCGAAAGCACTAACGCCAGAGCTTGGGCAAAGTGGGGACTCTGCGTGCCCTGATTGACCAGATCTAAATAGATCTGGTTCAGACATTGAAAGCTCTCGTCGCGAAAAAAAAGATGTTCGGATAACTCTTGGAGATTTACTTCTGCGGGTAGGTTCACGTTCCCATCCGGAGTAGTATCTCTATAGACTCTAAAAATTATTGAGAGTTGTTCCACTATTTTTTCTTTAATAACATTCATGGTTACATCAGTAACCTTTGTTTCTATATTCATACTATCCATTAGATGGAGCATTTGGCCAGCTCTAACGGCTACAAGAATAGCTACAGGCAAAGCCAAACCCATCCTAGATATAAAATCCGTAATCAGGTGATCCATATCCGCTATTATATCGTAGTGTTCTTAAAGAAGACCGCGCCAATTCGTATCCCGAAGATACAAGCAAAGCGCCCGGTCCTCTTCTCATGCATCGAAGCTTTTTCTTTCAAGTCCGCGTGGTCAGGTTTTGCCTGACATAAGGAGTGGGAAATAAGGGAAAAAGCAGAAACTGAACTAACGGAGATTTTATACTCCGTGCTGCATCATGAAATCGTAGAACTTCTTTCTATACGCAACTGGCATACCGTCGAATCTACTCTACTTTACGATACCATCTTTCTTCTCTTATGAAATTACACTTCTCCGCCGACAGAGTGCTTCGTTGATTCAAAAGCTATGTCTTTCCCAGTCTTCGTGCTCTTTGGTGATTCTTTGACTCATCTCTTCCCGTAAGAAAGACACGAAAAAAGGGGTTTTGGTTAAAGAAAGGCCCCTTTTCGTCGGGTTATAAGCCTATGCTGATCAGCAGAGCAGGATGCCACACCTGCTACAAGGCTTACAAGAAAAAAAAGAAATAATGAAGGTAAGCCCGCCGCTGATTCCGCTTTACCTTCATTTCTTCCTTTTTTTTGCAAGTATTGGAATGAAAGCGAGAGCAGCGTATGTCCACGGTGATCAAGGCGGGGCTACTCCTTAAGAAAAAGAGGTTCTCGAAACCTTCGAACTGAAGCTGCTGAAGCCCCTCTGCTTGATCTGATCTTTCTCGAGGAATAGGATATTTAAACCAGACGGGGCAGAGCTCGTACTAATAATAGCTAGAAACCCGAGGGGCATTCTGGAATCTTGGCAGAGTCACCCCGATAAGACAACCTGGAGGGAATTCCTGCCATACAGGAAAGGAAAGACCTGGGACCAGTACTCCCCAACTTGGGAACTCAGCTTATAGCGAAGGGGGGGAGCAGCTTTTTATGCGACACTGCTATGGCGAAGAGTGAACCGATACTCTTTATATTGAGATTTCCCTCGGGTTTCTGCTTAATTACTGGCGTCCGCCTTTATCATCCCTTTCTGTCTTTCCGGGATTGCCTATCGATGACCAACAAACGGAATCCAGAGGAGATTACAAGGCCATCCCATTCAAAAGGAATGGAGGGCAGGCAAAGAAAACTACCTTGACGAGCTACCAGTAAAAGGAATGAATCACGCTTGGGTACCTTCCACAAATGGAGGATGAGCAGAAGGAGCTGCAAGCCCTTTTTCTTTATTATTTCGAGCGATGACCTCAATTGATCAATACCGCAAAAGAAAAGGACCAAAGTCCCCTATTTAGTGGCAGCCGGGCGGAACTCGTCGGGACTAAGGGCACGGACTTCGAGCAATCCTTTGTTAGAAAGGGAGAACGGAGGTTTCATTATCGAGAAGCTAATCCGGCTTGTAGTTTGAGGGAGATACCCGGCTGGTGGGGGTCTCTTACCCATAGACTTGACTCTAACAAAGGCAGAAAGGAGGACTTCTTTGATAATAGCAATTTATGATACCCTTCTTAGGGAAATGAAAGAGAAAATAAGACCGTCCCATCTTGCGAGATCTCTCTCTGATCCGCGTCCTATTCTCCGCAATTCATCCTTTTAGAACTCTTTAGAAAGAAGGAAGTGAGATGCTTGAAAGTCAATCTTAGGATACACGGAACTGGCAATTGAATCGATCTACTGAGACCTGCTCATCGTCAGATTTCCTTAATCAATGACACCTTCCTTTTCAATGAGTCCTAGCTTCCCCCTGGTCGACGAATCTTGAACCTTGAACTAGGATTGACTACAATCTGAATTCGCTACTCTCACTCAAGCTAGCCCCCTACAGGAGGAGCCTGATCGTAGACCACCCTCCTATCTAGAGGTAGGAGCGTAACTTCTTCGTTTTATACCTAATAAGAGCGTAGGTTTTTATTCCTGCCTTTCTGATGTTCCTTACGAGTGGTAGTTCTTCGACTCTCCTGTGTTAAGCACGTGTAGTAAGTCTTCCCATTTTTTTGTTATCCCTATTTCTTGCAGGTAAGAATGTATTAGGCTAGATAAGAACTAATTAGCTGTTAGCTCTCTTTTCCTGAAGTTTATATCAAGCTAGGATAGAACAGACTGTATTATATCTCTCAAGTCTTCCCCTGTTCCTGTATCTATTGGCATGGCCTTTAATGAATGGCATTAAGCAAATGGAGAGCTCCCATGTGAGTATCCTCGGTCTCACTCTTGTCCGAGTTATCTTGGCTTGACTCACGTTGAGCAGCCAACAATGCGTTTAAGGCGGCCTTCTGAGGACATTGGTAGGTCTTGTGAGATCCACCGCAGAGAATGCATTTTAGGGTTTATGATGATGGTTTGAAGAGGCACCGGTGCTTCGTGAGTGGGAGGAGTCTTTCCGTGAGCTAGGGCTTGAGCTTGCTCCCCCTTCATTCAGCCGGAGCTGGTGAATTCAATGATAGATTCTTTAGCCAAAAGGCGGGTGGCATTTTCCGGAGTAAGCTAAGGTATCTTATTACGTTTATAATGTTCCATCCCCGCTGAAGCAAAGCAAACACGCCCACTTGAACGCTTTGTTAATGAACTTAGTCTAATAGAAAAAACGAAAGAGATTTCTTTCTTCGTTTCCCCCGCAGCTATTCCTCCTTTAGACTCATACAAGCAAGTACAAGATGGTATTGGGAATAGAGGAAGCCAGTAGATGATAGTTAGGTAGTTGCAGAAAGCAATCGGAACTAGGAGGGAACGGGAGGGGCCGACAAGCAAAAGCAATGGCAATCAGCCGCCTAATTACTTTGCGACCACTTAGCGCAATAGTTCATATGTTGATTCATGAGCTAACTAAGGAGGCTGCCTTTATGTTAATATGTATGCCAATAGCATGAAATATAGAACATTGAGCAGCAGTCACTCATTATGTACGCAGTTATTAAACAAAGACTATTAAGACGAGTCGTGTGCGCAAGACTTGGGTGGTCTGATCGGGCAGCATTCTGTTCCACCAGAGAACGACGAGGTCAGGTCGCCTGGAAAGAGCTGCTTTGTCTCGGTTTTCCATGGATGGACAAAAAGGTGAGGTGAAACGAAAAGTAGGAAATAAAGGAAGGGCAGCTTACGCTTGTCTTCGACCGATGAGGGCAAAAACAAGGTTTTTGATTCCCTTACTTGTGATCCTATCGGAGCTGTTCTGAACGATACCCTTTCTCCTCACTTACCCTATCTAGTCGAGCGTCTACGAAACTCTCCTTTCAGCCTATGTGGTTTTTCTCCAAGACGCTGGAAGCCTTTTTCCTTTTGACGCCCGTGGGAATAACCAATTGATGTGGAGACCTCTAACTACGGTCGAGTACTGCTTCTGTTCCTCTGCCGTTATACTTGGCATCTACAGCTCCTACTCCTTCTACTGCCGCTTCTTACTCTCGCTCCGACTGCTGACAGAACCATCTCTTTAGTCGACAATGCCCTTCCTGAACATCCGGATTGGGATGAATCATTTACTCCTATGGTCTTAATAAGAGGAGGTAGAGTGAAAGATTCGCCAGGTGTGAAATCCCATCGTATTCGAGGAGTCAAGGATTTGCTGGGAATTCCGAAACGAAGTAAGAAGGCTGTCAATCAAATATGGTACGCGGTGCTTGTCAAATAAAAAACTATCCCTTAAAAGTGAGTTCGAAAGGTAAGAGTCTTGTACCTACCTAGTAGAACTCACTTTTAAGAACTAATAATAAGAATTTTCTCAGAAGCGAGAGCGCACCTCGAGAAACAAGTCTCAGGAAGTGAGTTAGTTATAGTATTACAGGAGCTAATAGCTTCAGAGAAATAAGCACAGGAAATACTGGTGGGAATCTCACCTCCAAGCCTTTCATGGGCCCGCGTTGAAATACCCAACAAAAATCCAAAGATCATTGATAGCAGAATGAAGAAACTGAAGATCCCGCTATAAAGATCTCCTCATAATGTAATTAAATTATTAGAAGCATACAAAAAAATGAAAGCGCAGCTAACATTATCCAGGAACAAGGAACAGGTGATGGATTGAGCAGTAATAAAGGTAATGGTTGGAAGCTGATGGATGGCCGAGTAAAGAACCCAGATATTAGAAGGGAGACCGTTACAGTGGTTCAAGGTAGCTAAATTCATGTTTCACGAGGACCAGAAAGAAGAAGGGATATTGGAAAAAGAAGTCATGGATTCAGCAATACAAAGAGGTTCAGCTGTTTCCAAATACGGCTGATCTGGTGATAAAGGCCAAGGGCGTGCTCTTCTATTGAAGGAAGAACAGAAACGAAACAGCTCTCTTTGCGTACTATGGATCTCTTACGTGCGACATTCCTTGCTTTGACGAGCAGCATCCAGTACATTCACCCCGGCTGGGCAGTAGCGCCAAGAAGAACTTCAAGCTAAGAGCGAAGAGAAGGTAATGATTTCGCTCAGTAGAAGGTCACCTACATGGATATTGAGGCTATAAGCCGCAGGTAAGATATAGTTCACAAGTCGAAGGGGAATCTTAGCCCGCCTCACTTGCTTTCTGTACTGCATAAGGGCCATAAGGGCATAAGCGAAGTCAAGGGATTTCCTTCTAACTAGTGGCTGAGAGTAAGCAAGCTACCTTCATTCAACAGATTTGTGGTTGAGTCAATAACATGCTCTGGGTCGGGAATCTTTGCTCTTCTCTTTTGCATTTCCGCTGCCTGCGTTCTTCTTCGTGTCCGTCCGTATCGCAAAGCTGGTCGACGCCAGCTGTAATGGTTGAAAATAGGGGGCCAACCAAGACCCCTACCCTAATCAAGCTTTGTTCGATAAAGCAAACGAGTCGTTCCGACGACCAGATTAACTCTTTTGAATTAGCCGATCTTACAAAATCGATCGGGCGGGGGCGGAGAAAAGAATCGCTGAGAGATAGATTCTACTATTTAGTCAGGACGAATGAGTGGCTGTGCAGCATGCTCCGGAGGAGATTGACCCTTCCCCGAGTCAGTCCAGTCGGAAAGGGAAGGGCCCGCTGTCTAGACTGCATTTCGGGAGTTTGAACACCATCCCATTTCAACCAAAAATACAACCCTGTCAAAGGTATCCAACCTTCCTTCCTTATGAGTGGAAATCCAATCCCGTTTTGTCCTTTTTGCATAAAAATCAAGCTAATATATATATTTTTTTTAAACCCGTTCTTCCGACCTGAAAAGCGCACAGTTTATCCTCCAAAAATGACCTTCTCCAGTCGGGGAACGCATGAGATATTTACCTAAACCAAGTAGGTCCTTGAGCGGATCCCACGTTAGCCCCAAGACGTTGGTCTCTAACTAGAAAAGTAAATGCTTGAGCTTGAGTGAGAAGGGCCTCCTCCCCCCGCAGGTATTTTGCCTGTATGGTGTTTACCGCCCCCGATCCAGAAGGTATGCCACTATCGGCTTCTATACATGTCTGCCTCCCTTGAAAGCTCTTGGTGCTGCGACTATCACCGGTAAGTTGCGTCGGATCAACATCGGGATTAGAATCAACTGCAAAAGAAACTAAGTCAACGCCTATTTGCTCTGGATCTACTGGCCCGGACGCTTGAATCTATTCCACCGCAAACAACCGAATATACTACTGCGGGATCTTCCGCAGCTTCTGTTGTTATTGCTCCCACCTGTCACTACGCCACCTCAGCAGCTGGGACTGGAACTGCTTCCGCATCTGGTACTCCCCAACCTTGTCTATCTATCCTTAGAAATAGGGCGAGTGTCTAAAGACCGGGTTATCTCTCTGAATCAGGTTATTCACTGGGCTGCTAAGCCATCGAGTCTTCTAGGGTTGATCGACCCGTTTCAAGAGGATTCATCCAAGACTCTAGATCTCGTTAATTCTAAGGTAGTTTACTTGCTTACTTGTTAGGGTAAGGAAGATGAGAGGAGGGCAGGCTTTAAGGCATATATAGTTAGTTGACTGGTTATTTGTCTTTCCCATCCCTGCAGCTACTGCAGGTGCCCGGAATTCATGGATTCTCTGGTAGAGGGGAGTCGAGGTGGCATTATTCTATTGTGGGCTGGCTTAAAAGAAGCTCCCAATTGTTGTAGGAGTAGCTACTTGTTTCATGGCTTTAATTTGAGCTCTTCAGATCCTGAATCTCCATAAATGGGTATGACTGATTAAGGTGACCAGCTTTGTGCGGCAACCACAAGTTAAGGTACTCTGGATTTGTTATAGCGCCACCATTTCACAATATACATTGTCCGGGAAAGCGAGTTTTGGGATTTTAGTTTTGTCCTACTGACGCTCTTCTATGAAAGTGGAGGCTTTACTTTAACTGGTCTGTTAAAGTCTCCTTGCTACGGCCTTTTTTATATCCCTAGCTCGGAGGGTTACTCGAACCTTTCGTTTTTGTACTCTGCTCGTTCCTTAGCACAAGCGCTAAGCGATAATAATTCCTTGAAGGTCCAATTAATTAATAGTAATTGGAGGACGGTTAGTGTCTGTTCTGCATGACTCTGGAACGTTATAGCTAAGGAGCGGATTTCAGGGTCCCTTGACTTGCCAAATGGTTTCCGGTATGCCTATACAGTAAGTCTTTACACACATGATAGTGGCAGCCAGGTTATCGACGATTCTACAATAGGCGGCCGCTGGAAAACCCGACTTAGCGAATCACTTCCAGGCTGGCATTAAATCTTTCTCGTGCCAGTGGCTCTTGTGCGCCCCATTTATGCTGGTGGCATACCGTACCGTATTGTGCTGAACACTCACAAAAGCCGTGGCCTTCCGCTATGTTAGACCCTCCCCTAGAAGTACAATGGTTGGCCCCTCCGGAACTGGTAATCTCCGTTTGACTTGAAAGGAGCCTTGTTCAGCAGGTGCGCAGCAAGTATTCTTTCACAAGTTTGGCGCAAGTCGTACCTCCTTAGCTGCTTGTACTAAAAAACTAGGGCGCTATACGGAAGTTCGTGCCTGCTTATCCCGGCCACCTCTTTAGCTCATCTCTTGTCAACGCTAGCACTTAGCCACAGGAAAGCGTCTCAAAGCACGTGTGGCGCGCTATAAATAGACTCACAACGAAGGAATTGCTTGCCAGGGAGAGGGGGTTTACTTGCTCGACCAACGGGAGAGGGGCCGAAGGCTAGGTCTTTTGATTCTTTCTAGGTGTCACCTTAGCTTTAGCCTGAGGGGTAGGGGCTGCAACCTTTGGAACAGCATTAGTCCCATCATCTCTCGCCATTGCCTTATGGTAAATGTCTTTTTTTAAGAGCTTTTACACTCTAGCTTGCACTTGACATTGACTTTACCTCAGCCTTAACTGAATTCTTTACTGGGATCTTTTCGCCTTGCCCCTTTTTATTTTCCTCATGAGGAAAGGTCTCCACATTGGTCTCATTACCAACGCCTTCCGCTATCTTCCTTTTGGAAAGGCTTTAAACCTTGTTTCCTTAGAAGGGTGCTTTTCTGTATTAGACCTGGGGGACCTCTTACTCTACTTACAATATTCCAAGGCCCAAGAAAGGACTTTCCCATTACAACCGAAAACCCGGAAGATTCAGAACATGATTAGGAACAAGTGCCCCTCTCCCGTTGTTCAACAACCACAACCCTTCCAGCCGGAACCCGCGGGGTTCGACCTAAATCTGCCTCAAGGGGGGGCGGAGCCCGCCGTCGGGATAGAGCGAGACTTTTTTGATCTAAACCTACCTGCTCAACCGGAGCCGGGGGAGATTGAGGATATCGGGAGTAGGTTCTCGAAAAAGGAGCTGATTAGCATGGGCCTGCCTGCGAACCTACAGAATTTATCATTAGAACAGCAGCAAGACCTCTGGTTGCGGGCTTGGGAGCATTTCCGGCTCAAGGTCCAAATAATAGAACTCTTTAAGGCTCGGTTTCCAAAGGAAAATTGGATACAATCCGAGTCCGTTAGGAAAACTATTTTCATTTCTCATTTCCGAGATAATGAGTTCTACCTAGAAGAACTTCAGGCAATGAGAAACAACTTAGTCTTTTGCGATAAGCCCTGGAGAATTTCCCCGTTGAAAAAGGTGCGGGAAAGATTCCTAAACGAGTGGAAACTTAACCACCCCGAGTAATCCATAGGATTTTCTTTTTTCACCGCGCCCTTTATATATGGGTCCGTGCAGCATTTCCACGATATCGTTATGATCTATTAATGGGACTTGGCCGGAAAGTGTTCTTGCCTCTATCATTAGCTCGGGTAGTCCCCGTTTCTGGTGTTTTAGTCACCTTTCAATGGCTCCCTTAATTATGTGCGAGGAATTTTCCTAGAGATGAAACCCTCAATCAGAATACAAATAAGATCAGAAAGGGCGATCAGAACAGGATCCGCCTTTTTATTCTATGAACATTGAATGACCTTTCTGACTTAGAAGAAGGCGACAACTCCCGCTCTAAAGCAAGCGCAAGCAGATTACCAAACCTAAGCTGGTTTGGGGCACCCTACCTACTACAAGGCATTTAAAAGCCCCTACCCGTCTACTCAGAGAACCTGGGCCCGAGCCTAGTAACGAGGATTATAGACTGAACTAGTAGTCTGATAGGAAGCTGTTCACACTCAATCTCTCGCTCAGTCTAGTCGAATGAATGAGAACGGAACTCCCTCTCCCTATGGTCGAGCAAGTTTCACTCCCTCTCATGATCTTGAAGTTTAGAGTAGACAGAAAGTCTTTCTGTGCCCAGCTCAGCAGAGCTTTTGTGGGGAGGAGCCCCTTTCTTTCAGAACCTCGCTACTTCAATCACACTTGAGTTCGTTCCGTAAAGCAGACAGTCGAGAAGATAGCCACTGAACATTTACCCTGAATTAAAAACAGTAACTTGAGAATCTTGTTAACTGCTTCTAGCTCAACTCATAGGGGAAACAACCGTAACTATACTTACGATTTTTAGATCAACCTTGTAACATTAAGAGAAAACAGAAAGCTGCTTTAACTTTAACAACAAGCACTAGCAGCAGATCAATCAATCTTTCGTTCCTTCCCTCTTGTGTGTGAGCTTGACCGGTGCTCTTCACCATGTGTCTTGAAGTCAGGGTTACCTGCTTCTGTGGTTTCACCCTTTTGGGTGTAATAGCTTCAAAGTTAGATAGTTTACGAAGTCCCTTCATCAGACAGGCCCGCTTCCTAAGCCTTTTGTAGCGCGTGTCCCAAGGTACGCTCGGTTCCGGTAGAGCCTGGAGCGACCTGAAGATACGGGTCACCTTTCCCAAGGGAATTTTGAGCGAATCGAGCTGGTCGCCCTAAGCCGAAGCTTCTTATTTATTGATCTTGCCGGGAGGGGTGCTTGCGCTTGCCTTGCTTGAGCAGCCTTTCGCCTTTGGCTTCCTCTTTCTAGCTCTAGTTATCTAGTTGCCTGGCCTTCTGCTTGAAGACAAGACGACTAGTAGCTCCACTCCAGTTGGTTAGTAACGCTTCTGTCTTGCCTTGGGCTCCGTGCTTGTCGGTTCTGCTTGCCTTCCTGACCTGCCTGAAGACTACAAGCAAAAAGCAGTGAATAATCTCCCATAGCACTCCCTTGAATGAGACCATCAGGAGCAACCAAGCGACTACATATCTAACTCTGACTCTTGTCTCTCTTGCGGTCAGTCGCTCACTATGGCTGTTGCTCCTCCGCTTCCTTTGAAGGTTTCGATTGACATAGATGTAATTAAAAGGGGCGACGCGGTCTACTGTAAAGGAACAAGCACGATTGTAAGTTGATTTATCCAGCGCTAGGACTAGGAAAGGAGCCGAACGTAATAAAGGGGTGGTATTTTCTTAGTATTTCTTGTGTTGTTTCCTTATCTTGTTTGTACGGGATTCCTTAAGCAACAGGTAAATTTCTTAATCCATGAAGGAATGCTGAAAGAGAGTGAGACTCCCTCTACAGGAGTCGAACGATACTTCATAAAGGGCACAAATACGACTCAAGTAAGACTTTTAGAGTTAGATCTCCCCCCGAGGGGGGAAACGGTCCTTTCCTTGCTTTCTTTCTTTCTTTCTTCTTCTCTAAGACACTGTAGATCTAACTCAGCAATAACAGCTACGGTGCTTCTTGATCCCCTAAGGCACTCCACGCTTTAAAACGAAAAGGGACTAACCTAACTCGAATGACCCTTGCCTAGCGGGAGTTATCGACCAAATGAGTTAGCGGACAGCTTCGGCGGAAGCAGTCAACGGGCACTCAAAATGTCCTTTAGTAGCTTAACCGGGCCGTAATGATAATTAAAAAAGCTTTACGCCGCCTCCATGGTTGTTCAAGTGACATTACAAAGAGACACGGCCTCCTTCCGCCATCCTCCTTCTTTACGCAGCCCGCCGAGCGGACAGAGGTAGGGGCTTTGAAGGAACTATCTTAGTAGCAGAACTATTAATAGGAATAACTGCTCACGCGGCAGATCGAAGTAGAAGCGGCAAAGGACATCCTCATTTAAATCTATGACGCACCTGAACTACGGCTGATAAAGAAAAGCTTCCCGACCTACCACTGACCGAGGGAGCGAACCTTGCAACTCAACCGACCCAACGGACTGAACTCGACGACGAAAGACATCATGCCACATTAGATATCGACATAAACCTTAAACCCCAAAGTGATTGAACAGTCGATCGGAAAGGGGTACCCCCCCTCCTTTACCGAACCTATGGAAATCACTGAAAAGGTTGAGGAACCATTAAAATGGAGATTTCTGGGAGGAAAGGCACTGAGCTCTTGTGTTTTCCTGTCGATGAATCCGAGATAAGAATCTAGTTAGTTTCGAGGTGTGATTCGCAGCGGAGCAGCTCCGAGGAACAAAGTTCCGATTAATCCGATTATTCCATTCTGTTGTTCTGGAGTGACTTGTTTCATATGACATTAGACATTCCCCTCAATCCAACCTCGATGAAATCTTCTTATCCGCTCCAGTGTAAAAAGTCATTCTTTTGTCATCTTCACTAATAAGAATCTGTCGGAAGGTGTCGTTGAGTTGATCCAACCTTGCTTACTAAGACGTCCTCAAAAACACTATGATAAAGGTGCAAAACCCGGTAGGATTCGCATAAAGTCTCATGTTTCTGAGGCCCGCGGAGATGTAGATAAAGACTCTGGGTTCCGTTTCGAGATGTTCTAACACATGTTCTTTTGGCCGAACCATCTTAGCTTCCGATGGACGGCCTTTACCTTCCTGGCTTTCTGCTCCAAATAAATGCCTCTTTTTGATGTTCAAGCAAGTGGACTCTTCCCTGGGTTCCCCACCACGGTCTGCCAAATGAATAACAAGTAGCTCGCAAGAAAGAAGAAACGGCAAGATCCCAACGTTGACTAGATAAGAATAGTCGAGATCTCCTTCTTCTGTTCTGGTGAAAGAGGCTAAAACTATATCTTTTACCGGAGGAACAGCCATCCCCTCCATTCTTGGTTGGCATGGGCGGTCAGGTTGACTCAGAAACGTATGGATTCTTGGCTTCTCGGGGAAACCCTCAAAAGTTCTGCTTAGAGAAAGTAATTTTCTGGGGTGCCTCAAGGTCATATTATATCTCGAGGTGTCGTTAAACATAACATGCCGTTGGCATTGATATGAAACTTGAACCTTAGCTAACCCTGTTGCATCGGGATCAGTCTACTTTACTTGAGATGCCAGAAGAAAGGGTCGTTTTCCCGTGTTTTTAGCCGCCCTTCCTAGACGACAACAGTAGGAGACTAAGTAGAGGAAACACCATAAAATGGGCATGAATTGGCACATGAAGTTAGTGATTCAACTTCACTCCCAAGTGTCAGTGAGAAAGAGTAATTCCGTAGAAAGGTAAAGTTTGAGGGCTCTATCAGATTAGTAGGTGTATCAGGCCAGCAGCTATTGGTGTCACCCGTCGAAGTCTAGTTCTTGCTCCCGATAAAGTCATATGATCCCGTAGTTGACGCGTTCAAGTCTGTCCTCTTGATGTTGTGATCGGAACAAGCAGCGGCCAAGACCAGTAAAGCCAGTAAAGTAAGGCAAGTAAAGGCCGTAACGTCAAGTTTGTTAAGAGCATCCTGGCGCTGCAACCCCTTGACTTTCTTCTCTTGTTAAAGATGACAAAATTTGTTTAAAAGTAGAATTTTGGGATTATGATTATGGCTTAGGTTCCTAAAGAGCTCCAAAGATTTGGGCCGTATCTCCTATCGAACTGCCCATGTTGGTTCGCTTCAAGGTTTGGGGGAGATTCGCCTTGCCTTCTATTCGACAGCAGATCGAGAAACCTTGGCATGGTATTTACCTGCTCGACCACAGGAGTAGGTGGTTTACGTGCGCGACTCTAAGAGAGAGGGCGACAAGCTCTGATCCCTGCCACTAAGCTACTGGGGTATAGGCCTTCACCGGTAGAAAGCCAACAAGTCATTTTAGGCAGCTGAATTTGCAGCCGAATCTATCTATCACAGGTTAATCCAACTTTGGCTGAAGAGTCAAATGCAGGCGTCTTTTTCTTCAACTCATAGAAGCTGCCAAGTAAGAAATTTCGGTTAGTAACTTTCGTAGTAGGGCGAACGGAAAAAAATGCTAGTAAAAAAAAAAAAAGAAATTGTAATCGAATCTCTCCCCTACGGAATCTCTCTCTTGGCATCGGCATCCACCCTCTTTGAAATGGTAAAGGGGGGTTTAAGTCTGTCTCTTGAAGGCAGTAACAACAAGTCCCATTATTGCGATATTAACCCAAAAGATAATCAAGTAGAAAAGATGAAGCGCCTTGGTCTATTTATGTCAAGTGTGGGAAAATGGCAAACACGTGATTTATAACATATAAAAGAGTCAAATTCATTCATCCGCAATCCCTTCTTCAACTCCTGAAAGTCGGAATGGACGCTAAGCCCTAACTGGAAGAAACATTGTACGGAAAGCATCGGTTATTAAGTTTTTGAAAAAACCAATCCCTTGATCTATTGAGAGATCTGTGTCTGTATTTGCCTTCGGGTTGACTCTCAACCTTTCAAGGCTCCTTCCTTGGAGTGGGGAACCAATGACAGCTATATAGGCAGTTCGCCCACCTCTCTTGAATAGGGAGATCGGGCAGCCCACCCCTCTTGGATACGGGGAAGCATATCTCGACCACTGCCCTTTTTGTTCTTTTGATTAGGTAGAGCTTCTACCCGCTTTAACTTCTTTTTGAGACAATCCCCCCTCGGGCTTACCAGTCGGAATGGAATTTACTGCTATATCTATTTAAGTGATTAAGTGAACCGGTAACCGATCCAATAGGACGGATCTCGAGCTGTAGATGCGGATAGTTGCGATCTTTCCCTTTGTTTATGATTCGATATGTTATGTATGAACCAGACTTTTTTCTTTCCCCCCCCTTGTTTACTAGACGTAATACCTCCTCTCTTCGCCGTTATATAGGTATGGAATAGAATGTTTTCCTTTGTTTATTGATTTGATTGAGTGGGCCATCCGCTCTTTACTATAGATAGATTGTCTCACCGCGCTTTCGATCTCGTTATGGCTGAATGATGCGTCAGCAGTGAAAGGAACAGGTAGATCTCATACCTTTATATAGAATAAGCTTTTCTTTTCAAGTAGTTTTAGCTTCTCGCCCTATAGTATAGGTAGGGAATGGACTGAAAGCCAACTCCTGCTGATGAACATATACGCTACTTCCCGCCCCGGAAGAACCTACTTCCATTCAACTACCTGAACAAAATAGAATAAGAAAGGGGAGAAGCTGTCTTTCATACGATTTAACTAGATTCGTAAAAATAAATATCAGTCGGGGTTTCTACTTTGTGGAGAGGGAAATCTCCTTTCTCAGAATCTCAAGTTGTATGCTTCTTATGAACAATCGCATTGGATAAATCCAAATCCTCACGTTCGCCCTACTACGAAACTTACTAACCGCAATGCCTTTAATAAACCAGTGATCTTTTTCATCATGTTGACGTTTCCCCCGGTTTTTTAGATGAAACAACTTTTCCACTCGTAACGAGCAAGAGAAATTGATCCATTTTGACCAGGCTTGAAAGTTTTCATTTTGTCATGTCGTCTAGGAAAGAAAACAGGGTTGATGACTTTCGCCCAGTGGTGGATGAAACTTTTTAAAAAAACATCATTGCGTGAAAATAGGTTTTATTCATTTTGCATATAGGTGGAACGAACCTTTTTTCATTGTTCGGCCCGATAAGAAGTTTATGTCGAATCTAGCCGCGGGGGTCTCCGCTTTCCGGCTAAGCAAGTGATAAAGGAGTAGCGGATCCCTTTGTCTGTCGCATGATACCGGGGAGGCCTTCTTTTAGCACCGGTAGCTATGAGTCAGTCGGGGTAGTCACTCCCAAGAGAAGGTAAAGATGGGATCGTTTGTATGCGCCATACCTATAAGAGGGGAGAGAAGGTCGAACGCTAATTCCTGACTGAAGGGCTGAGAATGAACACAAGACTTTGAAGACCAGACTCAGGAAAGCGGACGGGAACAACAACGACGTAGTGACGTTGACTAAATACGAGATTTCGCTTAAAGTACATAAGCGGGCCAACGGACGGCAATGAATAGTCAGACTAGCCAACCGGGGCTTCCTTCACAGGCCAACAAGCAATACCGGGCCAAAGAGAGAAAGCCGAAAGAATCTTTCGAAGAGGGGCTTGCTAAAGAGGCTCGAAGAGGGGCTTGCTAAAGAGGCTCGAAGAGGGGCTTGCTAAAGAGGCTCGAAGAGGGGCTTGCTAAAGAGGCTCGAAGAGGGGCTTGCTAAAGAGGCTCGAAGAGGGGCTTGCTAAAGAGGCTCGAAGAGGGGCGGCGAAGGAATACACTAAGGCAGGTTTCAGAGCTCGATAAAGCAGACTAATACTTCTAGGTAACTAAGCGCCTGTTATCCCGGAAAGTATAATCGCAAGCCAACGGGCGGCAACAGTAAGTATGGCAAGCTAACTGCTGGGAGAACTGTTAGTATACCAACAACTGAGGGAGGCAGTCCAGGTGGCATAAAAGATAGGTAATCTAATGAATGCTCGGATGCTATGCCGCTTGATTAAGGTTAGTAAGTTAAACGACTATTGTATGAGGATTCGATCACAGTCCCTGTGTAAACGCAATCTCATTCTCAACTTCCGGGGCTTAACCCTTCTCATAACTACAGTATTTACCCAATCTTTAAAGCGAAACCATCAAAGTTCCATCTGCTCACGATACATAGAGCCGACCGCCGGCTCGCTTCCAATCGGGTTAGGAGGTTAGAAGTCAGAAGTCAACAAAAAAAAAAGAAAAAGAAAAAAAACTCGATCTCAGGGTCCACCCGAGTGTCAACACTTCTTAGTTTAAGGCGGGACTCCTCTTTTTGAAGCGGAGATTCCACATGCAATGTCGGTGACCTGGGGAATAGGCTTAGGCACTGGGTAGACATGAGATCAGACTAGCCAGCAAAGATACCATCCGAAGGCCACGACGACAGACACGCTTTAGATAGAAGGTCGTCAGCTAGACCCAGTATGGCTTCGGAGGTACACTAGAAGGCAAGTAGCAAGAGCCCCGAGAAAGCGAGAATTTCCGAGGACTAACGGTAACTAAGCGCAGTATAACACGGAACAACGTATGAGCGTAAGCTATAGGAGGGCAAGTCAGCGGCTGAAAAGGTCAACTAATAGACCAAGCGCCAGAGTGAGGGACAGCTAGCCAGATAACACGAAAGGAAGAAAAAAGCTCTGTTCCAAATGATCGGGAGTAATGATCGAATGCCGAGTAGAGTTGATAAAGTTGAGTGATCATTGCTTGGAGACCCGATGGATGGGAGTCTCCCCCATAGGGGCGAACTCATTCCCACATTCGTTAGCCGCAAAGCTAGAAACGGCAGCGACTTCCCGGTTGGTCACTTACTTTTGAAGGTATCTCTGGTGATCTTTTACCCCGCTGACCGCGTACATCAATGTCTCCCCACTAATTAGGCGGACGACAGGACTAGTGTCGCACAACGCCAATACTCTACAGAATGCATAGCCCAATAGACTATATGTACCGATGAAAGTCACAAAGGTCATAAGCCTTACGAAAAAAAGGGGGCAAAGCAAGGGTTGTTGGCAATGCGACATCAGTTGGCATATAACAAAGGAAAGGCCCAGTGAAAGCCAATGACGGAGCTTACCAGTAAGATATATTTATATATACCTTTCTAATTTCGCTTCTTCTTGAAGCCTATTTCGAGACCATTCGACTCTAAGGAGTTAGATGAGGGAAGACAATCACAATCTCGCTCAACAGAATGCGAGTATCCAGAACCTGAAAAGGCCACACTGGTAGTTGTAGAGCTCAGGATGTCAGCTGGGACTTTCCCTTCCTGTCCAAAAACAGCGAGAATCAAGCCACGAATGAGGTCAAGGCTGCTGAATGAATGAATGAGACAGCTTGATAAAACCAATGCATCAGGGCTAGGCTGACGATGTCTGTCTGGCGTACCTAATCTTTGTATAGGGCGCGTGCTACTTATGACAAATGCATAAAGTTATCCTCTCATAATAAGCCATACCTATCCAACTAATAACAAGAACCTTAACATAAGTAAGTACGCTTTGATGATCAGCCTATTAATTAAGCGAGGCCTTTCGAAGTGCTGTCAGCTCAGGATGCCTAGAGCCGCACAACGAGTGGTTTCCACCCGCGCAAGGAGTTTGTTGGCAGATAGGAAAGGCCAAGATCCGAACTTGACGTCCCAAGGAGTCTCTGTTCATCTTCGTTCAAGGCAGGACGCATTTGACCGAGTGGAGACAGCTGTGGAAGCAGCAATCCCTTGCCTCCTGGAGGAGATAAGCTTTACGTAAGTAGGGCCCGCGGGAGTAGCAAACTAGTCCCATCTTCTCTTTCTCTCAACTCAATAGTATAGATGCATCAGTCGACTCTGTGGATTCTGTTTATTCCGAATATCGATCCTTTCGTCAAATCATGTCTACACGGGAATAAAGCTTTTCAAAGCACCCGCAGATTGAACAACTGAATATCCGGAGCTTTTCAAGATCCAGATGTTATATCGGATTTTTCTCTGGGTTCCAAACCTCCAGTGTATACTTTTTTTCGCTTCTAGCTCCTTCCTTCCGGCGGTCATCACCTCCGGATTGGACGCAAACAAGCGCACCAGCTATATATAAGAAAAAACCCTAAATGAGGTCAGTTCAAAGCTCTAAGAGGGATAAAAACCTCCATATCTTACCACCGCTTTACTCTTTGAGTTGGTAGCCAAAGAGATATTCTAAATAAGAAAGGGAGGGGGATCCACAACGAAGGAAGGGGTACTACAAATGCTTGCTTCAATCGGTTTCTTTATCTTGTCAATTGAAAGATTCGTTCCTGCGGCGGTGTCCGTCCACTAATGTAAAGATTGGGCGTGGGAGAGGTGAATTCGACGAAAGACACTTTCCGGGCGATCATCTTCTGAGCTCTGATCTACGACCACCCTCACACTGCTATCGATCCGGCGGACAGATGCCCGTTCTGCTGATCCAAGCTTCTTCCGGACCAGAACAACACGGAATGAATCTTTATCTGGGAAGGCATGATTGGGAGCTGGCTCGAAATCCGATAAATCTAATATCTCCGGGCCTCAGTTAGAAGGTTATCTGCCCCGCCTTGCTTTTCGGTCTTGCGCATTCAAGCGTTGAATAAGGCCTAAGAAGGGCTTTCCCGAGGCTGGGCGTAGATGTATCTATTCGGGGTCGAAACCCTCATTATTGATCATCTTGGGAAGGATCGAGTGGAATTTACGGAACCATGGACCATTACCATCGCTCCTGGGGGTCTTGTTACCATCACCGATCAGTTCGGACGGGCATGGCGCACGAAGCCCTCAGAGAAACCATTCCCTTATCCGTCGCGAAATCAATCTGTTGTGTTATCATCCCCGGTGGAATCTCGAATCGTTAAAAAGCTATGCCGGCGAATCAATAAAAGGCTTGCGCGCTTCTTTGCAGTGCTGTTCTCTACTGCATCTTATCTAGGACCGATGCTTCGTCTCGCTTCGGCGGTCTAGGAACCTATTTATCTTTTTAAGTATCAACCGATGGAAGTAAGCAAGCTACCTGTGCTTCAGATAGGGACAGAGCTCGAAACTCCCTGAGGTAAAGACAGAATGAACAGTTGGTCGGGTAAGGATTCCGTTGAAGCGGCGCGCATTGAGCCTTTTTCTTCCTTTCCGTCTTTAAACCAACTGCGAAATGCCTTTCTAATTAAGTTGCAAAAGCACTAGAAACCATCTGGAGCTATGTATATTAATGTAGGTACGCTTAGCGCTTGGTAGGTCAGGAGCAGAGCTTGTAGTATAGTAGTTCCAAATCCAACTTCTAGGGCATAGGTTTTCCTAACCAAACTAACAACTCTAGTTTATACTGAGGCTAGCCAAACCCGACAATCTACGACTCTACGAGCCTTGGGCTACTTTCCAATTGATTTAGGAACTATTGACATACATATTAGATCGGCTTTCTCAAATGATTTAGCGCTTAGCTACTATATATAAATAAGTAGCTTCAACCTGCTCTTACAAGACGAATCGAATCTCTTTCTCTTTCTATACTATCTTTACTACGCTATTCAAAGCATCGAGAAAGATGATGCACGAGCCACTCTTTCTCTTATATACGCTATTTGAAGTTCGCTTGTGCTGCTTCCCGAGTTAAAGAAAAATCTTCTGATCTACGACCACCCTCGGCATCAAATCAAACAGACGATTTGATGTAAGCAGACGATTCTATGCTGTCCGCTTCGCCCCGCGGTATTGGCAATGTATTCAGTTCTTTTGTACCGATGTGAACCTCAACAGGAGACTCTCTTTTTTTTCCCCCTGACATCACAAGGCAAGGGTAGACTTCTTCTCCTCCTTCTACGATTCCGAACTCTGAAACCGAGTGAAAGAACCCGGTTTAAAAGGAGTCCTCTAGCCCCTTAAGATCTATAACTCAATAGAATTCTCCAGCCGTCAATCACCCGTTTTGGTAAAGGAATGTTACCTGTTGCCTAGCTTAACGAAAAGAAAAAAAAATACTAGATATACGAGTCACGCAAGTGTTCGGGGGCCCTCGCTCTCGGGAAATCGACTAAGAGATACAGTCTTGGCTCAGTCAATCAATCACTACTATAAAAAAAAATCCATGATACCATAAAGAAAAGTTACACAACAGAAGGTGCTGCGGGATAAGGAGAATAAGTGCTGGATACAAGTACCAGTGCCATAAAGAAATGTCACGAAAGCCGAGAGCCATCACGCCCGAACCAGCAATCCCTTCTTATACTGCTTGCAACTCCGAGGTTTCTGATTGACTTAACTTTTTCCAGGAATAGCCAATCCCAGGGAACCGAGCCCTCCCGAACCGCATAAAAGGAAATGATTTGTGAACCAGTTCCAGATAAAGATAAAGAATCTTGAATAGAAGAAGTGCGTCAATCCCTCTGCATCGTAATCAACAAAATAGGCATACGAATCTGCGTAATCAAGGATCTGAATCCACTGAGGCATCCAAATCCGTATCCCTATTCCCTTCCTCAGAAACGGAATCTAGGGCCGAGGGGGATGTCTTCTAGTGAGGGGAGTCTTTTCAGCTTCAATCGACTGGAAGCACGACGGAATCTTGTCGACCAAGATGATAACAGGGGTATTGGACCTTTTCATGAAGCCCGAGTCGCCCTTAGTAGTAATCCAAGCCAGCAGGATGAAAGAAAACGAGCACTTGGGTTTGGAGTCAGATTCATAAGTAGATAAGTTGTTCCGCATCCGTCCTACTATTTGTAACATGTACCCTCTCCGTATTTGGCGTCAGGAAAAGTTAGTATTTTGAATCTGACGGCAGTACTAGGTAATTAGAATAAAACTTCAGGTAGGGTTTCTTATTGTAAGGCGGCCGGTAATGAGCAGTTTCCAGAACAAAAGGAAAACTAAACCGACCCGTACAACCTTTTGATCACGTTGAATCGAGCGGATCTCAAAAGAGCCCGCTGTCACTCGAGAAGTGGTGCAAGAAAGATTGAGAATGCTATTCGATTGTCAAGCCCTTCTTGTGGCCAGGGAAGGAGTGGCGGAAGGGTACAATTGGCATGTTGGGCTTTTTAACAAAAATGCATCAACATACACTGCGAAAGATCGGATTAAGCAAGCCTTCAGCGAATGGCAAGAAAGCGAAATCCAGGTTTCATTCCATAAGGCTTGGGCTTCGGTTTGTAAACAGATTCTTCAACTCGACCTCCCTGGTTAAAAAAAACCTGGACGAAGGGGAAAGGCATGATAGGCTTCAGCTAAACAAAGGAGAAAGACGATCCCTAGTATGAACGAAGGAGAATGGTAGTCCCTACTAAGACTGTGCCTCTTGTGCACCTATTATGCTATTCATACAGGTGATCATGAACGACAGGCTCAGGTCAACGAAACCGCTTCTGCGCCTCTAGTCCACCATCAAATAAGGTCTTCATTGGTTCTATCCTGCCGCTCCATCATCGGTCAATTTCGCCAACCACAGCCCGCCATACGCAACCAAAGCACGACAAGCTATAGACCAGAGCACACAAAACTGAGTGATGGAGTTGAGAGTCATGAGTGAGGGAGCACGGATTCTTCTCTTTTACTGGAATTTTCCAATGTCTAGGTCTAGCTCAGGAGGTAGTAGGGGCTTCTTCGAGAAAGGAGGAAGGCTCTATATAAATTCGATTAGTTTCAATAAACCTTTTCTATATCTATAGGTTGGCTGGGTCTCTAAACCTGGACGCTCTTCCGCAAGAAACTGGGTGGGGGCGTATTGAAGCTAGAGCTCAAATCTAAAGTCCGAAATTCCCTACTACACTACAGTGTTACAACTGCTGATTCAATTATAGGCTGAGCTATCGCACCGTCGATTCGAGATGAGACCAATGCACCTTGAGACAAGCCCCGCCTAGACCTACCTCAACCTACCAATCGGCGGATTCACCTGCCTTCGGCACCCTCCTATACCTCTGTTCACTCGGCAACCCCTCCGACTAAGTAAACTAGCGCGTGTACGAACATTGGAATTGCTTTCTCTGCCGGGCCGCTATCATCCTTGAATAGAAGAAGGGACTACCAGCTCATCTTGGATCAAATGCTGATTCTTTCGCATGATATGACCCGTAATTGTTAAGCAGCACTTATATTTGTACCTAGTGTTTCTGTTTTTAATAGCACGGAGTTAAATAACCAGGTCCGGTAGCACCCGCCAAGACAAAGACAAATAGTAGCAGTCAGGATTCAATCCATCCAAGGAGAAATGCCAACTAAAAGAAGGTAAATGGGTCGACTAAACGCGGTTAAGCCGATTGCATGAAGACCCACCGGATAGGTGTGGGAGAGCCTTTCATAGAAGGATTCAATACTGACATAGTTACTATAAATGATTTTTCCTGGAAATGAAATCGCTAGTCTTGTCTCCAGAATCCCAGCGGGAAAGAGTGAGTCTTCTCTATTCCTCCTGCTAAAACTTGATCATATGTATCGAACCTACAGTCAGAGCCCCATGAGCTGTCGAAGCGAGACGAAGACACTAAAGAAAGAAGATAAAGAGGGCTCGTTATTACTTATTTTATTCTCTCTACATAGAATAGAAGAGGGGACGTATCCAACAGATGCTTTTCTATGATGAATTGGGTACTATCCAAGCTCTCCAACAATAATTGAAGTGAAGTTGTTCTTTCTTTGTAGCTCGCCGTCTTCCCTATGATAGCTCAACAATTATGTCGAGTCAGTCACATGATTGGTTCAGCTTTCCTAAGAAAGCGAGCATAAAGTGATGATGAAAGGAAAAAGGCTTCCTTTTCGTTACGCTATGGCACAACAAAGAAGCACTCCTGCTAAGCTAAAGGGCGCATAGATAAGCCCAGTTCTTCCATGAATAAAAAAAATTTCTCTATAAACTATGGTACGATCACTCGAAAGTCTAATGGCAGGGTAGCTATTGCTAGAGAAAAGGCTTTCCCGAGCGATCTAGTCCCGTATGCCTGGGTGCCAGATAGGGGAAAGTCTAGCTAACGAAACAGAATAGATTAAGGCACTAACGAAGAGTGAAAAACCCAGCCTGCAACCGAGGACGAGAGAACATATTACTTTCAATACACAAGCGGGAACCCCCCTTTCATTTCATCCAGATGATCCTACGAGTCAGACGAAATCCCATTTCGGAAGTGTGGCGTCGATTAAGCATAGAAAGCACTGCGCTCCACTGTTTTACATCTCAGTACAAACTGGAGCCTCTACCTAAGAAAGCATTCTCTTTTGATGAACAATCGCTAACTAAAAGAGGAACCGCATAATGAAAGCACCGCTCGCTCAAAGCTTGAATCTATGTCTCCTAATCAAGTTTTGGAATCCTCCATTTATTCCTCTGGGATCTACAAAGATGAGAAAGTGTTTTTATATTGAATATAGAGATTCTTTAGTTCGTGAGTTACCCATTTCTGGGAATAAGAACAGGATTTCGGTCTTTCCTCCACTTGGGTATCTAAAAAGCCGAGTTCGTTTTTGCTTTCTCAAAGCAGAGGGAGCGAAACCTCCAACGAAGCAAGCACTCAATTAGAAGTTGAGACACGCATTAGGTTCAAAGTCCATTCGATCATGCGCGGAAGACCTTCTCTTGTTACTAAAATAGGAAGAGGTCTTACTCAAATTGAGTAGATCCGGCGGAAAGATATGGTGGTTCCTCCCAGAGATTAGATATCCGGCCGTTCGCCACTCAGCTTTAGCTATTTTTGGTGTTCTGAACCTGTTGAATTGGATAACTGGACGATACGCCTAGGAATCTTGATTGTTAACCCGCGGGTGAACATCATCAGTCTACTTTCTTTCCTCGCTTACTTGCTTAAAAGCTTTTTACCCAATAGATTTGACCCAAGGGTCACTAAATTCTTTAAATTCCTCCAAAACTCTGAATCACCCCACGAAGCTACTTATTCTATTTTGCTTATTCACCGAGTCGTGAATCAACTCACGAGCCTCCTGGCCGATACCATAGGACATTGTCTTTTCTAAAGCTTCAAACTCAGGCTCATCCGCCGGGATCGCCCCTTCCTTCGATTTCGCATATTGAGAAAAGCCAGACCCAACTACCAGTTCCGATGAAAGAAAAGGGGCTCCTAGCTTTGATTACTCATCCGCCAGAGACTACTAGGGAAGACGAACCACTTTTCTTTTTTGGATAAGATTTAGGCGCAAAAAGCTATTTTGCATTCAAGATATGTACTCCTATCCCGAAAGAAATGCACATAGTTTAAGCGTGTTCCACCCAAGAAAACGTGGTATGATATTCATGAAAGAAGAGTTCCGCTGTGTGATTATTGGAAAAGTGAAAAGAGCGGTTCGTCAGTCCATGCCCCGGATAAGTCCGTCGATCAAGCAAAAGTCGAGAAAGTCAGGCAGATCTTGAATGTTGATTTTCTGGCCATAAAAAGATGTTTGAAGGCCAGTTGGAGGCATGTCGTTGGTCATCAAAGCCAGTTTTAGGCATGATTTCATCAAGGTGGCTTTAGCAACCATAGATAGACTGAAGAGCCAAGCACCTAAATTCCTCTCTGGAGTGACCGGCGGGCTTATTTAGTTGTGGGGGTTCCATCCTTTGAGTTCCCTGTGGTCTTTTTATTCAATCTTTCCCACTTGAGCCTATTACTTAGGCTCATGGATCACCTTCCAAGTACCTGCTTTATTTATGTATTGCTCCAGGTTCCCCAGACGGGATATAAGGGACTTTCCCGAGCGAAGTGAACCACCCGAACCACGCGGACTGAATCTAAGTAATCTGCTCTGATTGGAATGGTTATTTCTGCTTATTGGCCTTTAAAGTAGTCTTTGTACCAGGTACACTGAACAAAAAAAAAGATTTCGAGAAAGAGGCTATAAACCATTGAATTGTGTCGATTCGAGCTAGCTTCAGGTCTTCTTCAATCAGAAAGTCATGCCTTTTCACTATAGTAAGGGATTCGATCCATATCACAAAACATATATAAATCAAATATAGATGAGTAATTCAAAGTATATAGATGATGAAATCAAAGTCAGTCGTCTATCAGTTATGGAGTTGAGAGTCACCTTTGTTGCTTCTTTTGTCTCCTACGGTTATGCTAAGATATATTAAAATGTGCATTCAACCTATATTTCCCCTTTTCTATTGTACAGATGCCTATTCATTTCTGCGTAAAGCTCCCCCTTTCCTTTCTTCAAATATCTCATTTCTCAGTCTTGACTACTTCGGGCACGGCGCGCAACGGAACAGAAAATGAAAGCAAAGAAATCTAGCCTCGTATTCCAAATAATCGACCAAGGAATGAAGGGATCCGTTTTGATAGATCCCGTTTTGGCTTTCATATGGCAGATGGTCCGGTGCCTTTTCATATATGTAATGATGGCGCCCTAGGATTACACACCACGCAAGGCGGGCAAAGCCATTCAAATTTCACTACCTAACGGAGGAGCGTGATAACCTCTTTGTAATAAAGGAATTCATTCACCCTTTCCATCGGCTAGGAACAGTTGTTTGGATTGGACATACGTCACAGAAACAGAAAAGATTAACACTTCAAAGTGTACGGCTATCTCCCAGCCTCTGCTCCCTATCTAGTAGATGAAGAAGTGAGTCCATAAGGAATTAATTCATAGTAGAAAGGGGCGTACTTGACATAAACTAAAGCGCAAGGGAATTCAAATTTGAAGTTGAAAGTCAAGAACAAGAAAGGCTTCGGGCGAAGGTTAGACTAAAAAAGCTTTCCATTCCGTATATGCAGGATACTCTATTCCCAATACTTACATGAAAGCATGCTGCCAACTAGTATATTGATTTCGGCTAGTAGATTGATGAAGGTCGCTGATCCACTTGATAAAGTGTCGTATGCCATACCCATTTGTCCCTTTTCTTCGATCAAGTCCTCCCAGAAAGTCCAGAAAGTAGTATAGGTCTAATTCAGATGTGGGGCCTATCTCCGAAGCATAACGTGGAGCGTGGGGGTAATTCAAGAGAAAGACTAACCCAAAGTCGTTTATCCAACGGCACGACCAGGATCCGAGCACTCGCTTTGGAACGCACTTCATAACAACGGACTTTGACACTTTTGCTGTCGAGATACGGGTCGTGAATAACCTTTTATTTGCTGTGATCTCGATCCTGTTCCGATTCGGATTTCCTTTTGTAGTGGATAGCATCCCCTTATTGTCTTCACTAGCGTTTTCTTTTTATGTCCCGGAGCAGTCGCCTTATTCAAAACTATAACGATTATAGCTGCTGTACAAGAAATAGATTATATTAGTAGTAAACTATAAGACTTTTGCTTCTAATATTGAAAATGAAGCTTCATCTCTTACCTGCGGATTTTAGTGCTTTTGAAGTGCATCTCGCGGCCAACAAGCTCTAGTGACTGCCTCGATCAAAAGCCCTTAACCTCCTTCCTATTTGAGGATGATACCCGGGAACAATCCTAGATCAATGAAAGCAACCGAAGCATAGCAAGGGGAGCTTTAGCTTCTTCATCATGTCATTCTTCTGCTAGATGAGCCCATAAGCAATCGTAGGGCTTCCAAGCCCGACTATACTAGATTGGACCCTTCTGTATCTACTCTACAGAAAATAACCATCCCTTCTTCTCGAATATGTATTCTCGAATATGTACTCTTATTTCATAGAAATGAACCATCTCGCCTTTCTCTACGCTGCCCGGTTCGTCAGGAAGGTAGACAATTACCACATAATAAGCAAGCAAGGCCTCATCCTCGGGTAGCATTCATCGGTGGTAGGGTGGCGTCCCTGAAATAATAACTCTTTAATAGGCACCGCCTCGTCGAAGAAAGATATCTATTGAGTATGTTCGCGATTCCTCTTCTTTACTCCTCCTTACTTGAAGATTGAACCTCAAAACTCTTTTATTTCGACCTCTATTAAGCTAGTTTTACAGGGTGATCCTGACTAAACCAAAGTACCGTGACTCAAGGGGCATGATCGCAAGGCCGAATCTTTTAATGTAGGGACTTCACCAGACCCGAACTTATCCTCTTAACTATGAGTCGCCATCTTCAATTTTCTTTGTAGCCGATATCTTTCCTCCGCACCTACAAGGAGCTATATGCACCTCTTGTCTAATTGATCACAAGTCAAGGAAGAAGAATCTCTGGCTGATCCAAGGGAATTTCGTACATTGTATTCATTTGTCTTTGTCAAGCATCCTGACATAAAGGGAACCGTCTACTGGCAAGCGAAGTCATCTCGACGATGTAGCACTCTACTAATACCATAATCTTTAGTCGGAATTTTGTGAAAGAAAGAAAGGGCGCTCCCACATACTACTAAAAGCTCCAGCTCGGGCAATAATCCTCTCCACTCAAAAAGAAAGGGACTACTATCGAATTACCGATCGAAAATAATCATCAACCTATCACTTCGCGGTCGCACACTCTCCTCCCCTAACCCCAGCATTAGATCACTACGAACTAAATCCATTTCATTTTCAGTCTTATTTATTATAAGGGGACACCTGAAGTATGCTATTTTATGGGGCTTGGACCATCCTAGGGCGAGCGACTAGATCTATTGATCTATACCCATTACCTACTCTGTGATAGATCGAGCGTACTCTTCCATCTTGTATAGGTAGGTGTGACAGCACGCATTGGTCTATTTAGATTCCGTCGTGCTTCCAACCGCTAATCAGGGGCTCCCGACAAGATTAAAATCTTTGAAACTGGAGAGTTATAACTTGACCCTTTTTCTTCTAGGAAGAGGAAAGCCCTTTCATTATGTGCTGAGTCCGGCAACCTTCGTAACAAACAACCTGGGATTGGCCAGATCTTGAACTTCTCAATCGGCTCTCTACGAACCCAAAATACCAAGTTTCCCCTCTCCTAGAGGATGGCAATTACAAAACTTTGACTACTCAACCGCGGTGGACTACTACATGATAAAAGCTTTGCTAAGGTTCGAATCAATAGACCTGTATAAAACTTATACTACGAAAATACTACACAAAAGAAAGTGGCTCAGCCAGGCAGAAACAAGTGAACCAGAATAAAGAAAAAACTGCTTCAAGCGCATCTGTACGTATAGTAGTACTTTAGAAAGCACATCTACCGGCACGTAAAGAAATAAAAGAAAGCTATTGGAATCTCGATAATTGAACGAAGAAGCTTAGAAATTTCGACGAACGTCCAGAAATGAAGCAAAATCCCTTGTATTAGACCATGTCTCCGGAAACTGCTTTATTATTCTACCGATCTGGGCTGTCCAATCCGTTTCATTCAAATCCTCTTCATAGGTTTTTGGCTCTATAAACGAAAACACTTTCAAGTAACACCTCTGCTGTTCTGTACACTTCTATAGTTATACTCATGAATCTATAAACTGAACATAGGGATTGCCCTCCCCGGTGAAACAAGAAGCATCTTGCTCTACGTTTAGGTAGCTCATGGTTAAGTGAAGTGCGACTAGCCAAGCTTGGTTTAACAGACAAAGCACCTTTCTTATTGTACCTCCATAAGGATGTATTGTAGGTAGCAGCGCCGGACCGAGCTGTTGAGTGAACTCTTTGAATAACAGACTCGCGGGGCGCTTGCCTAGTAGTGAAAACCCTCAAAACAGCATATTTCATCAACTGCTTACCCAGATATCTGCGTATCCGCATAAGGGGAAAGCTATAGTAATCCTTCCCTTACTCAAGTACTTCCCATCTGCTGAATATAAAATATCCGTAAAGTGAACCTGTTCTTATTTGAATTCCAGGGTCTTTTTTTATTCGGAATGCCCGAGTAGTTGAAATTTGTGGGTAATAGCATATTACCATAAAGCATTTTGTAATGGATTAGCGACCAGCAGGCGCTGAAGTACTCGCTTCAAAGTCTTTCTTGGATATTTCTCTATTTAGTATCTCCCTTTAGATTCTTTGTGAATTGATTGTCCAGTCTCATCCTGAGGAAGGAAAGGAGAGTTTAAGGTCTAGTAAATCTGGATTTAAAGTGAAGAAGAACGCAAATCAAATTCTTGTTAAAGGTCCGATGTTTACGATTTGTTGTGGTTAATCTTCCCAATTGACTAAGTGCAAGTTAGAACATGGTAGCTTCTGATTCACGGCCAATGAGACGGAGCTTGCGAGCGGAACTCTTTTTGGCATCATTCGCAGTGAGAGAAGAGAGCATACGCAGTGAAGAAGGGAGCTTATATTTTAAAGTATATTAAAGGTATTATAAAATCAAGATTATCCCGACGTGAGCAATCACGCTGGAATAGAATAGATGACTTCTATGGCTTTCTTTGAAGAATTTTCGTCTCTTAATCCAGTTTTTCATACTTTATTATTTTATTGATCGGGAGGTTCGACGTAGTTGACCTTTCTTTTCACACTGTTGGGGGAACTCCCGTCTATCGATACGGGGTTACATATTCTTTTTATGGGAAAGCTTCTAGCTACCGAAAAGGATCCGAGCCATCTTCTAGAATAAAAGAACATCGAAGAAAGGTAGCACTGGAAGGGCGGAGTACTAAATCCTTTTTTTTTCTTTGTGCAAGTAATGATCGTGTCAGCATCTTTTGGTTAACTGATTCAGTTACCGATCAATCTGGCCCTAGGTTCCCTAGCTCCAACGCAGAAGGCCTCTCATTTCGTCCAGATCTTTGCGGCATCTCCAACTGCAAGCTCTGATGGACCAACCTACTACTTATGCATGCGATTTCAAGTCTTCATAAATGAGAAAGGTCGAGTCATTACACAAGCAAAGGATACCTATAACGAGAAAAAGGGCTTTTATTTTGCTAATCCCAAGGGGACTGCTTCCTAATGAAAGTCATTACTCTGCTAATCTTAAAAGAAAAGGGCTACTTCCTGATTCATTCCACATTTCACATTCCCCTGGGGTACCACCTTTGCTACTCGTAGATTGAAAAAATGCTGTCAGCTTCGCAGCCGGGCGCTTTCCCACTTCCTTTTTCGCTTTGCGCTTCACTACTAGTCCTAAGGCATCTTAAACACGAAAGACAAAGACGTTTATGCGCTTAGAACGTGGCGTGCTATTCTACATTTCGTGCCTATCGTATCTATCCCCTACTTCGGGAGACTAAGCAAAGATAACATATTGAAAGGATTGAACTTATCGAACGAGGCCTATTCAACTACAGGAATTTCTTCTGGTTCGCTACTTAGATTATTGGATTGGACCGAAACCGGCCCATTATAAAGTTGGGGGGTGAGCTACTTACTTACTTTACTTTCTTCCTTGTGGGAATGGCCGATTCACTACTCCCTCGAACTGTCTTATCACTTTCCTGGTTCACAACTAGCTCTATTTTCTCTTTCTCCTTTGGCTTTCAACACTAGAACAGTTCCTTCAAAGGAAAGAAGGCATTTTTTTGATTCTTTCTTCGGGCAAAAAGTCGACGTGAGGCACCACGGTTGGATTCTCCAACTTTTGCAAATGAACCCCGTTCAAGTTCCATCCCAACTGTCTCATCTTGAGAAAGGGCAATATGGCAATATTTATTAGGTCAATCAGGCTTCGCGCCTTCCCTTCCCCGTGGTTTAATCGGAGTAACCGCGTAAGACATATTCTTTGGCAAAGCAAGCTCACTGCCTTAATTTAGGAGTGAAAGAGCCCGAACAGCTTTTATTGCACCAAGAGCGGGAACTCAGACAGCGTATGAGTGGCTCGGATCTAGCTAGACTGCTCGCTAGGCCCCTTGCCTCTCTTTAAGCATCAAAATAGGAGATCTTTGGGTCTCGGCTATCACTTTACTTTCCTTAGTTTCAAAGGATTGAAGAAGCTGACTCTCACAGCGGTTAGTGATTCAATCACACCGGATAGGGGAATTCTAAGAGCGTCAAGGCTTAGAGCTTCTTCTCAAGCTGCCTATTTTGTGCGTGGGTTAACTATTGATTCAATTGCGCAAAGAAGCCTAGTTGTCCTAAGAGCTGATTCGGGAACTGCTTCAATTCCAAGAGGAGCGCTTACTCTTGCAGCTTTTTCTTTCACAACTCTTTCTATCACAACCGATTTTTCCTCATACGGATCTAAGCTCTCGCAAGTGCCTTCCCTTCCTTCTTGCCTATTCGATAGGAGCTTGCATTCTCTGGGGGAGTTCTTTTATATTAAAGAATAGTTGGCATCAGTGTTATCAGTGCATCTATGAATCCAACCTTCCCTCACAGTGGGAAGGGATAAACGCCGATTCCTCCTTGCAATGGTTATTTCGGATTCTGTAAGAGCGAATTCTATGGTACAAAAAGGCTATGAAGATTGCCTTTACACCTTCAAGCTTGAAGGTTCGCTAAAGCAGTTCGGTGATTGCAAAGTACTCAATCAGGCCCTATCTCCTACGCTACCATCTGTCTTCTATTATAAAATGGATAGTTAGAGGGAATTAGAGATAAAAAGAACTCCTAAAAGAAAAGCACGCATGAGAAAGTATACGATAGCACCATCTCTTCCCACTACGCCTAAGAAGGAAAAGAAAGGAAAGGACAGACAGCAGGGAAGGAGATTCTTTGAAAGCCTACTACTCTTTGGCCCCTTGGCTAGCTTGCTTGCATGGAATGAATAGGCTTGCTGACTGGCTTACCTACTTGAACTATCCAGCATAAAGCAGAGATGCCATACTCTTCTTTCGTGCACTATGCTTAAGACATAGAATTCGAAGAAAGAAATAAAGACATTTGCAATTGGCTAGGACAGTTCCCTACACGGGCGAATTCCGACACTCACTGTACTCCCCACAGCTTTCGCCTACTGAGCTTGGGCTGGTAAGCTCCGGGGCCAGTCTCCTTCCCCTGTTATCCTCCCCCCGCTTCCTATAGTACTTTCCTTTGGCTTGGAAGGCAGCCACTTATTATGGAATGACATATATAATGATGATGGTAGCTATCTGCCTAGCCTCTGGTACATCTTATATGAAGATTAATGGCCGTCCTTAACAGATGACTTACATTGTAGAGAAAGGTTTATCTAACTAGTGTGGGAGTTTGGCTGACCACCCTGCTTTCTGACGCTTTCTCGACGGTAGGCACCCAACGTCGCCAAACAAATTAGCCTCTCCTTCTTCCTCAATAGCTGCCTTAGTTTAGTCTTTGGTTGGTGTGCGACTATGAGCTTCTGGGCCTGTACGATTTCCTGTCCGAAAAGGCAATCCTCTACAGGAAGGGCCAATGGCTACGTCCCGCCGGTTCGTCTACCCGGACACCGTGCACTCCCGCAGCATCCCATAATTACATATTATGGTTGAGTCTAAACTCTTGCGCTCACTTAGCTAGGGCTTAGTCTCGACGGGAACCTCCCATCTTGGGTAAGGGGCGATGGAGTGAGCCCTACTAGTCTCACTCTCCCCCTACGCTTTTGTGGGCTTCGGGAGCTCTGTCTTCTCCCCTTTCCTTTTGCTTTGGCTTTTTGCCTTATCTCGTGCAAATGAAATAATAGGAGAAAAGAGTTTTACATCTCTCTCTCTTTCTCTCTGATTTTTCCATTGCCAAAATACCCTTGCTCTTCAATTGTCGTAGGTAACGTTCGAAATCACCGATGTCGAGTTCAAGCGGAGTAGCTTACGGACCTCGGAACCTCGCTGTTCTGGGTTCATAAGTGACTCTAGAACGCTATGTTCCGCGGCTAGCCGGCTAGCTTCCCTTCCAGGCGGTAGCCATTCCGTCGGAGGTAGGACGTATTTCGAAAGGCCTAGAACAAGGAGAATTCTAAGGCCCCTAGAATCGCATCAGTACAAGAAGGCGGACGTTGATGGCTGTGTACGTCAGATGGCGATCCCCTATCTGCCCGGAAGAAGATTACTATAATCAGTAAGGAAAAGAGGTTCATAAGGTTTGCCACTAGGGGAGAGAGCTACTACTTCACTTTCTTGATTTGAGACCCAGATCATAGAGGAAAATGGGCTGTTTGACGGAAGGCATAGCGCTAGTCCTCTTACGGATAGATGGGACTAGGACCGATATCATGCTATTCTAGAGATAGATAGGCGAACAACGACAAGGAAATCCCAAGCTATGAATGTTCTAATGTTTGCGTCTTTGAAGCTTGTTCCTTTCCCACCCACCCTCCATCTTTACTTCTTTGAGTGTGAAGCACATGTTGGCATTCCAAGCTCCTTAAAACTCTATGACCTACTAAATCTTTCTTCCTTCTAATTCTCGTCCTGCTTTTTCAGTTCTTAAACGAATGAGATCGTGGGAGCTGTGAATATAGAATTCGTTTTCTTCTTTAACTCTTTATCTTATAGTTCACCTTAAATTAAAGCACTTCCAGTAAAATAAGGAAGACTCACTTGGGCTCTTATAATCATTGCAGGGTTCGCTCGAGTAGAATCATATCCAATCTTCCTGCTAAGCCAATCCCCAGTACAAGCAACTAAATCCAGTTCATTCCCAAGGAAAAGGGCTAACTGAATTCCCCTTCTCGAGTGAGAGTTCGGTCCGCAAGCTTCATGCTTCCTTCATGCCCTACCTTCACGCTCTACTTACTTAATGCTTTCCTTACTTCTCTTCTTTCCTTCGCTCCCCGGGTCATTTGTTTGATTTTCCCGTCTTTTTCGTCTAAAGTCATCTTTCACTCGGAAACGGACATGGAAATTTTGCATTTTCGCGTTTTATCGGTATTTTCGTCCTAAACTGCTAACAGATAGGAAAGAAAGATTCTTACCACTTAACTTTGACGCTGCTTCAAGGCAACTGATGAAGTTCCCCGTTAAGGGCTGAGGGTGAAAGCGTAATGAAATTCATCCTATAATAGAAATATCTATATCAGAAGGAAGCACCGATAAGAGTGAGCAGGGAAGAGCTGGAATGTCGGTCTTTGGCTAGAGATGCGCCTTTCTTCTATTCTTTGATTATCAATCCTTCTTTCTTGCTGTCTGCCCATTCCTTCCAGGCAAGCATAAAAGTAAAGGCAGGAAGGCGTAGGAATAGCAGACGAAAGGGAAGAGAGACCGAAGCTAGGCTAACTTCATCGTTCCCCTTTTGTTCAAGGTGCGGATTACGGTTTCTTCCTTCCCAACGCTATCCGCCCATGCAAGAGCGACAGCTGCTTTGTAGTCAAGAGGAGCAGATCCATGCTATTCCCTTGTTTAAGTTTAAGCAAGAGTCTATTTTGTTTTCCTCCGGTTAGCGAAGTTCCCCAGACTAGGGTTCTACCATGACGAAGAAATGCATTTTTAAAAAGAAAGAGATAGGTTCGTGCGTGCAGCCGTATACGAAAGTACGCTTCCTCTTCTTTCGAATGCTAATGTGTGGTTTTGTCCTACTTCCAAAGTCACAGAGGGAGCTGGAGCCGATTTTTTGTTTGACTACCTTCAATCGACGGATGGTGCTAAAGGAGTTGGGAGAAGAGTCCACCTATAGTTATAGTAGTTAGAAGCCCAGCTTCAATCGTCAGCAGGTGAGTCAGCAAAGTTCTCTAGGAAGTCAGCCCATTGCTTTGACTTTTAGCTGCCACTGCTTCATCGCATCGGATGTTGCCCTTGAATTTCTTTCTGTAGCCGCATCGGAGGATGTAATAGCAAAGTATGCCACCGCTCCTTCGGAGGTCTCCTCCCCCCTTTTGGACCTATAGATTGGTACCACACGAGACCGGACCCGTAGCCTGAGGTACCCATATGCAACGAAGACTTTGAATCGGATACTTATTCTAAGATCTTTCTTCCACTGCCAATAGTACGAAAAAGAGTCTGAGTAATAGCTTCAACAAAGCTCCGTTCCTTCACTGAAGTCTTTGTCTAGAACTAACTAGAAAAGTGAGCCCGGTCTGACTCAATCGTCTTCCGACTTGGGAAGAAGTGCCCCCGAAGCACTCCATTCATCTGGTGATGAAGAATCTCCTATCGCTTCATCTTCCGCTGCCCTTTCATTCTCTTCAGTTGTCTTCCTTCTTCCGTGTGGAGGAATGCCGATAGAACTGTGGATACCTCAGCTTTGGGAGAGACCTCCGTTTTGGTCTTCCTAGAAAGTGAGGAGGCGCCAGCCGCTGGTCTGGACTTTCTTTCTATTTAAAATCAGAAAGTCTTTTCAATAAAGCCTTCGTGAACTCAATCAAAAGAGCAAACAAGCTTCATGTTCTCCTGCTCGGAGAATGCTAAAACAGCGTATATTGAGACAAGAGCTTATTCTATCAAAGAGCGTATTCTCGGCATCAATACACTAACTCCTGGCAAGATCCGATCGGAAATAGCCAATTAGAAGAGTGGCTTAAAAGTTCCTTATCCCTTTGTTGATGAATCGCATCTCCCCCCTTCCTTTCTTCTCTCCAAAACAAAGTCTTCGAAGTTGGTTGGGGGAGTCACTTCGCTCGCCTTCGGGTTAGTTAAGAGTTCTTGCTTCCTCCTTTGCTGCTTTGCTACCTTGCTAATGCTAAGAAGTGAAGTTCTATGGTTACTGTCCTAGGTGGGGATTAGAGACTCAATTCCTTCTATTGCCCAGCTGAGAGAATGGAGTTAATCTTATTGTAAGTTCCCCCCCTTAGAATCCCCAGTGGTGAAATACGAGCTGGATTGAAAACCTCGCTCACGCGGGATGTTTCCGAGCTAGATTGCAAAACCAGGGGGTCTTTCTCAAATCAATACTCTGGGCAGGAAACCCATAGTTTGTTTGGGTTCGATAAATCCCTTATTGGATCCAGTTTAAGAGGGGCGTAGCGTGGGATAACCAATCTCAAGATTCCCTCTATTCCTTTGTCATAAGACTGTATATTACCTACGGCGATAGGCCCATCTCTTCCTTATAAGAACTAGATCCGCCAGAAAGAATGGAATCCTTTTAGGCATTCGGCAGAGCTAACTGACGAGAAGAAAAAGAAAAAAGAGATAACTGAATGCACTTCTGATTGATATGAACCAATCCCCTTATAGAAGATAAAGTTCGATCCGCTTGAATCGATCTAAGCACCAACCCAATCTCGATGAGAATCAGTACACGTAACTCGATCAATCCACGAAAGTGTGGCACTTCTCCACCCGCAGCTTTATTCTCTTATGATTTTTTTTTTGAGTGACCTTGCAAACAATGGTTATTTCAAACACCGTAGACTGTCACACCAACAAAGACCAAGAGCGTCTTCTCTGTGCTTGGAATTAGTACTAAGAGCGGCTATGAGTAGGAGCTTGAAGCCTACCCGCAGTTGATGGTCTTGTTGGAATATGCGCTGTTCTCGACTCCGATGCTATTTCATCCGTTTTCGATTGTTTAAGTCCTTACCGGGCGAAAGGCATAAAAGAATGAATACCAGGCGCAAGCTCAAGGCGAGACAAAACAGAGAGTACAGTAAGCGATCGAAAGCTGGATTCACAGGCAAACCAGACTGACTTACCACAGACAGTAGGGCAGAGAATTTCTTTTAAAAAAGGAAGAAAGAATCAAATCCGAAGAATAGCGTAGTATAGATGTGTCCTTGGGAATAAAATTTCCTTCTTCTCTTGGTTCTCATTGGCATAAGGCTCTAGTTCGACTAGCTTGAAGGTGGGCAATTTTGCTTAGCAGTAGGAATTTGATATAGAGCTGCAAAAGCTTGACTTGGCTAGAGGAGTTCACACCCGGTTTAATTTGATATGGATAGAAACCCCTGTAGTTCAGTAAGCCGAGGGCAAGAGTCATTCATGGCATGCTTTTTCCAGGTCCTATCGAACAACGAGAGATGGACTTACCAGGTATGACAGTCGCTAGGCTTGGTCTTCTTTGTATCCAGAGTCAGTCTACCCGGGGAAGCTCTAAAAGAAGCTTCGAGGAGCCTTGCCAATTAACGATTGGAGAGATGGGAATAAGAATTGTGTATTGTATTAAAAAGAGAAAGAGATTCGGATGAAAGTGCTCCCAAGGGGGAATCACGCCTTTTTTTTTCTAGTTCAAATAGCCCGAGTCTGACTCATCTCCCGGGGGAGAAGGGAAAGCAGGAGCGGTAGAAGAATAAGTAAAGGGAGTTTTTGCTCCCGTTAAAGGAAGTGATCTGACTCTTTCAGAAAGACGGAACTCCGAGTGAACAAAACAAAGAACCAGACTGAGACTGACTTACATTCCTTCAGTAGGGGATAAAAAGTTGATTAGCTTTCGTTAACAGAGATGAAAAGCATAAAATCCGAATCTGAGATCTTGAGAGATCGAATCATAGCTATGTAAAGTAGCCCTGGGCTGAGACGTGACCTCTTCTCCTCGTTTTCATTGGGTCACTCACTCGCCTACAGGTGAGAGAAGAAAGAAGAATTCACTGCTTCTGAAACCATAGCTATTCTTGTTCCCACGAAAGCAAGAGTGAAGAGTCGACGTTCACCACAGAAAGCATAGTCACAAGGGCAAGCGAACCACAGATACCATTTCACAAGAGCTGAGCTGATAGAATAGTGATTTTTTTCTTTTGAGTTTGGATGATTCCCAGATCTTTTTTCTTATATCCGAAATATTCTGCTTGTACTCTAGATTGCCTTTTTGTTCGAAATCGAGATCTTCGCCTTTGAGAAAGGGAACGAAGGAATTCCGTCTGTTGTCACAAGAATTGTTCAAGTGAAATGCGAATAATCGATTGAATCCGATCTTTGAAGGCTTCCAGGAATATCCGATGTTGGCGGTAGGGGCGTGGCTTTAGGAAATGTGTCTGTCTTTCGGCTTGGTCGATCAAAGAGTAAGCTTTCCCTATCAGCTGTCACTATCAATAAATATCTTAAGAGAAGAAAGCGTAGAAAAGAAAGGTTTTGATTCTGCTAAGTGAAGTGAACAAAGAAAAAAAAGCTTTCTCCGAGAAAGCGTCTGTTCACGTCAAGGGGGAATGCCGCTTTAGAATTCATAGTCAAGGAGGACTGACTAAGATGCTTGCTATGTATATATATATTTATTTGAATTCCGGTAATTAGAGTTAGAAGCTGTGAAGCTCCCTCCCAATCCCTCGAAATGTTCTTCAGAACTTTCTCATTATTTACTGCTTTTACTTTTGTGGTCTCTACCAGACCACAAAAGGAAAGCCTGTGCTCTAGCCTAACTTCTCTTTCTTTCATATGCTCCTTCGGACCCCTCACATTCCAACAGCCAAAAAAGGGATTGCTTCAGGAAACCAACAAATTTATTCGCCCGGGGTAAGAAACTTGATTCTTGCCTTTATTCTTTTTCAGTTAAGGGCAAAGCTCTTTTTCTCAAGAGAGTTTACAACCTTACCACACAAGGGGTTATCGTCCG